ATAAAGAAAAATGGAAAGTGTTCGATTAGAACATGAAAACGTGACTGAATTCGTTCTAGTTACTCCTTGGGACATAATAAAGGAAGAGAATATGAAGATTCTCGGATAACGAAAAGAATCCAATTTCTTCTACTTCAAATTTCTCCTACTTCAAAAGAATTGAACGAGAAGCCGTATGAGGTGAAAATCTCATGTACGGTTTTGTAGAGTGACGGTAAAGGTAACTTATCTGTCAACTTTTCCACTACCACCCCCAAAAAACCGAACTCTGCCTTACGCAAAGTTGCCAGAGTACGATTAACCTCTGGATTTGAAATCACTGCTTATATACCTGGTATTGGCCATAATTTACAAGAACATTCTGTAGTATTAGTAAGAGGGGGAAGGGTGAAAGATTTACCCGGTGTGAGATATCACATTGTTCGAGGAACCCTAGATGCTGTCGGAGTAAAAGATCGTCAACAAGGGCGTTCTAGTGCGTTGTATATTCTTATCTAAGACTTGTATCATTTTATGATGATGCCATGTTAATTGCTAGAAACATGTGAAGTATATGGCTAACCTAATAACGAAAGTTTTGTAAGGGGACTGGAGCAGGCTACCATAGGACAAAAGATCTTATTTCTAAAGAGATTTGGAACTATTATACGTCTAAGGTTCAATATTGAAATCATTTCATAAGTTTTCCCCGACTTGTCAACAAGCAATTCAAAATACCTCGACTTTTTTAGAACAGGTTCGAGTCAAATAGCAATGATTTGAAACACTTTTTTTTTTACACTCTTTTGGGAACCTAAGGACTTGATCGTACAGATATGTAAAATACGAGATTTCCAATCATAGCAAGAAAAAGGAAGGAAACGGATACTCAATTTAAAGTGAGTAAACAGAATTATATACATAAAGAATAGATCTCATATCTACCTATATAATCATGTGGAAAGCCGTATTCGATGAAAGTCGTATGTACGGTTTGGGGGGAGATCTTTCATACCTTTAGAGATCCACCCTACAATACGGAGTCAAAAAGCCGAAATAAGTGATTCATTTTTAGCCTTTATGAAATGGATTATTGAACCCTTTTCACACTCATGTCACGTCGAAGTACTGCAGAAAAAGAAACTGCAAAATCCGATCCAATTTATCGGAATCGATTAGTTAACATGTTGGTTAACCGTATTCTTAGACATGGAAAAAAATCATTGGCTTATCGAATTCTTTATCGAGCCATGAAAAATATTCAACAAAAGACAGAAAAAAATCCACTATCTGTTTTACGCCAAGCGATACGGGGAGTAACTCCCAATGTAACAGTAAAAGCAAGACGTGTAGGTGGATCGACTTATCAAGTTCCCGTTGAAATCAGATCTACACAAGGAAAAGCACTTGCCATTCGTTGGTTATTAGGGGCATCTCGAAAACGTCCGCCGGGTCGAAATATGGCTTTCAAATTGAGTTACGAATTAATGGATGCCGCCAGAGGGAATGGCAATGCTATACGCAAGAAGGAAGAGACTCATAGAATGGCAGAGGCCAATAGAGCTTTTGCACATTTCCGTTAATCTATGAACAGGATCGAGATCTATCTATATGGATAGATCTATCTGATCTATACAGATAGATCGATTCGAAAGAGAAATATTTCTTCGAAATTGATCAATATGTCTATCGGAACGAACGAAAGATAAAAGAAAACAAGGATGAAACATAAATCCTAGATCAACCAAGCCCTCTCGGGGGGGGGGGGCTTGCTTAATAAAGAATAAGATTCTGAGATAAGATTTGATCCTATTCATGAGGATTATGCAAATCTCCTATTCCAAGAATAGAAAGTTGAAAAAGATTGAGACTTTTTCGGAGATTGAATGAAGTTACTAATTCATGATCTGGCATGTACAAAATGAAAACTTCATTTTCAATTATACCCTGAGATCATTTTTATGAAAGAGTTTCATTTGCTTCTCTTCCATGGAGGTTCTATTTTCCCAGAATGTATCCTAATTCTCGGCCTAATTCTTCTTCTGATGATCGATCTAACCTCTGATCAAAAAGATACACCTTGGTTCTATTTCATCTCTTTAACAAGTTTAGTAATGAGCATAACGGTCTTATTATTTCGATGGAGAGAAGAACCTATGATTAGCTTTTTGGGTAATTTCCAAACGAGCAATTTCAGCAAAATCTTTCGATTTCTCATTTTACTATGTTCAACTCTATGTATTCCTCTATCCGTGGAGTACATCAAATGTACAGAAATGGCTATAACAGAGTTCCTGTTATTCCTATTAACAGCTGCTCTAGGGGGAATGGTTTTATGTGGTGCTAATGATTTAGTCACTATCTTCGTAGCTCTGGAATGTTTCAGTTTATGTTCTTATCTATTATCTGGATATACCAAGAGAGATGTACGGTCTAATGAGGCTACTATGAAATATTTACTTATGGGTGGGGCAAGCTCTTCTATTCTGGTTTATGGTTTTTCTTGGCTATACGGTCTATCCGGGGGAGAGATTGAGCTTCAAGAAGTAGTAAATGGTCTCATAAATACACAAATGTATAACTCCCCAGGAATTTTGATTGCGCTCATATCCATAGCTGTAGGAATTGGATTCAAGCTTTCTCTAGTCCCTTTTCATCAATGGACCCCTGACGTATATGAAGGAGTGCGATTCGTTCGACGAATTATTACCCCTATAATAAGCGGATATATATCTTTTTTAGAGATGTTTAGATCTATAAAAACTCTATGGACATGCGGAAGAGAAAAAGACTGTTATCCCCACTCGGGCTAAGGCATAACTTTTACCAAAAGTTATTCGCGAGATTTTTGTTGAAATAACAATTAAGGTAAAGCAAGGTCAAAAATAACTAATATCTTTGAATAAACAGAGATATTTTGCAAGTCAGTTATTACGGGTAGTTCTTACAAAGGATCAGACCAATGACGTATACAATACTTTCATTCTCGATGTAAATGCTACATAGTCAGTTTTCATCCTTCAAGGACTACGAGTGTAATAGAAGCATCCGTCGACAAAAAGATCACCCTAAGATGATTATCTCATGGCTATTGAGAACGAATAAAATCAGATGGTTCTATTTCTCAATCTTTTTGACTTGTTCTTGCGGAACCGAAGTCAAAAAGATCGAGAAAGTCAGTGATTCACTATGGGAACCGCTGATGGAGGATTCCTCGGGAAGTTAAGGATTAGTAATCCTTTTCTATAAATTGAATCGATTCGGTCTTATACATACGCGAGGAAGGTAATGAAAAAGGAATAAGATGATTATGTCCTTCTTTTTTTATCACTTAGGAGCCGTGCGAGATGAAAGTCTCATGCACGGTTTTGAATGAGAGAAAGGAGTGAGGGATCCTCTTTTCGACTCTAACTCTCCCACTCCAGTCGTTGCTTTTCTTTCTGTTACTTCGAAAGTAGCTGCTTCAGCTTTAGCCACTCGAATTTTCGATCTTATTTTCTACTTTTCATCGAACGAATGGCATCTTCTTTTGGAAATATTAGCTATTCTTAGCATGATATTAGGCAATTTAATTGCTATTACCCAAACGAGCATGAAACGTATGCTTGCATATTCGTCCATGGGTCAAATTGGATATATCATTATTGGAATAATTGCTGGAGACTCAAAGAATGGATATGCAAGCATGATAACTTATATGCTGTTCTATATTTTCATGAATTTAGGAACTTTTGCTTGCATTGTATTATTTGGTCTACGCACAGGAACTGATAACATTCGAGATTATGCAGGATTATATACGAAAGATCCTTTTTCGGCTTTCTCTTTAGCTTTATGTTTACTATCCTTAGGAGGTATTCCTCCATTAGCAGGTTTTTTTGGAAAACTTTATCTATTCTGGTGCGGGTGGCAGGCAGGCTCATATTTATTGGTTTCGATAGGACCCCTTATGAGCGTTATTTCTATATACTATTATCTAAAAATAATCAAGTTATTAATGACTGAGCGAAACAAAGAAATAACTCCTCACGTGCAAAATTATAGAAGATCTCCATCTTCTTTCATATCAAAAAATTCTATCGAATTGAGTATGATTGTATGTGTAACAGCATCTACTACACTGGGAATAGTAATGAACCCAATTATTGCAATTGCTCAGGATACCTTATTTTAAGGTCTATTTATTCGTTCAATCCGGAAGAATTAGTCGATTTGTCCCGCCCAAAATGGGAATAGGCCGAGATTCTGAGATGAACTTCTAATTATGAGATCAACTTGATCATCGAATTAGAAGTTCATTCTAGACTAGAATAGGGTTATTAATAGGGCTATATACATTTTCATTATGGGAAAAGGTCATTCGAACGTATGTAGATAGATATCTACGTCGTTCCATTCTATTTAGGAATCGATATATGCGCACATATGATCGAACCTGCTTTTGACATATCATTATTTGGGTACCATGTTCGCTTCTCTAGGCTTCTATTGAATCGAAAAAGAAAAGATGTTCGATCGTGCATATTTTTGATGTATATGAAATATCCTCCGGATAATGAAAATCGAAAGAAGTTGGTGATATATTAGGCTTGGACCTATATAACCGATCGATATAAATACCCCAATACTCTATCTTTGTCATAGATTCTACATTCCATCTATAATGATAGATGATCGTAATATAGATATCATACTCATGGAATATGATTCACTTTCGGGATGCCTTGATGGTGGAATGGTAGACACGCGAGACTCAAAATCTCGTGCTAAAGAGCGTGGAGGTTCGAGTCCTCTTCAAGGCATAATATTGAGAATGCTTATTGAATGAGCAATTCAATAACAAATATCGGATCTAATTGATTATCTCAATGTACCGAGATCGATTTATTCGATATCTGTTGATACGAAGTATTCCGACGATTCCCTATATACGATATGAGTTAAAGCTGTTGGAATAGGTTCGACAGTGGATCACAAGATCTTGGCGATCTTCTCTATCTAATGAATGGAGAAGTCCATTTCAAAATGGTCCGCCCTGCACCCATCCCCCGAGTAGATACCTCAACAGGAATCACACAAATGCAGGTAGATCAATAGAAACTTCTGGGAAAATGCCCCCCCCCGTGACCCAACAGATGGAGTACATTCCACAAAGGAACATATGGGAGAAATTGAATGAAAAAATGAAAAAGACCAAATCTCAGGCGGAATGTTTCTATTTCTTTTTATGTCCATTAAAGAATGCATGAAGCTTGTTTCTTACTAATTATGAGGTATACGCAATTAAGGACATAGATTGAGGAGAATCTATATACCCCTCTTAAAGTTTTGCAAGATCCGGGAGTTGCGATCGAACTTAAACGACTATACCAATGTTGAATCCTGTGACTCTATAGGCAAATAAGGGATCCTTTCTTCCGAATGGGAAGTGTAAGAAAAAAAAAGAGTACCAGAACCAAAATCGAAGAAATAAGGGGTAAGCATAGTAGAGAATACCTCATTAAGTTCAATCAAATTGACTTGGCTCATATTCCTTGCTATGCTCACTCTTACACGGTCGAGATCTCGGAATAAGGAATCTATCTTCAAATTCAAGATCTATCAACTCTTTGTTCTTCTTTTTTCTTCTTCTAACATACTTTCCATTCTTGGACAAGACCGAGAAAGGATTCATTTTCGAATAGGATCTGAAATCGAAGCAGATGTAGAACTTCTCATTTGTTTCCACGACCCTACTACCCGGTCAATTTCGTTCTACTTCATTTCATTGCCCTTTCATCGATGATGACAGATTTTTCCGGCTAAAATAGATATGTGAAATCTATCTTTTGTTGTATGGATTAAGTGTTCAATTTCCTTCGGAAAAAGCCATCTATTTTTCAACAATGTCCTTGTCATTTGATTCAATAACATTCTGTTAGATAGGAACAGATTTGATAAATATTTATAACTCTCGGATAGAGTATTATAAAGAAAAGATTCATTCGATAATGAACTATTGGTTTCAAGCCATCTTTGGCGATGAATTAACAATTCGAAGCGATCAACCTTTTCTTGCGGATTTTCAATCAACCAACGTTGATATAGAAATGTAGGAGTATATGGCTGTATACGTTTCAATCGGATACCAATTGCTTGAATGCGTTTGAAAGCCTCAATATGTTCCTTTTCTGCAAGAGGCAATTGTTTCCACGAATTTATGACCGAATTGGTCATGAATTTTGAATTATATCTATGAAAAGCACCTTGGATACTTTTTTTAGGGAAGAGATGTTTTTCTTGTCTTCTTATTGAACCGTAAGTAATATAAAGCCTTCTCAGCATTTCTTCATTTGCAAAAAATTCCCGACGTGAAAACACAAGGTGCTGATCTTGAAATAGAAAACCTGTGGGATCCCAAAGAAATCGTCTTCCTAGAAAGAACATTGGTTTATTAGAGGATTTAGATCGCATTTGATATTGTATAGAAAATTGAAATATTCCTATTTCAAACCGCTCTTGTAATGATATATCTTCCAATTGAGACTGTATATGTTGTAGATTCTTTTGTCTTGCGTTAGAATGATTTCTCTCATGAACATAAAACCCCTTTTTATGTGGTCCTTTTTGGAGAGACTCTAAATTCTCTCTAACCCTTTTACAGTAACTGGCCTGCTCCTCTTGAAACAATCCGAACTGATACGAAAATCCCAATTCATTGGGTCTTTTTGTACGATCAAATAGATTACTGCGAAGAAAACTAAGACGCCAGATCCTAGGAGCCCAAACTATGTTATTGACTAATTTTTCATCCATTTGTTTTGCGCCGGGAGTTTCTTGTTGAAACTTCAATTCATATTCTTTATATATAAACATTTTATTGACCATAGAATAAACCCCTTTTCGCATCACATTGAGATGATTTCTCGTTTTGGGCTGAGGAGCAAATGTGATTTGATTCTTATCAGGCTTACCCCGGCATATTCCTAACCATGGAAACTCCACCAGAAGACTTTCTAAAAGACCAGAAGCTAAATCGAAATCATGCTCAGCGAATCTATCGAGAGGAATCCAATTCTCTCTATTTTGTCCCGATATAAACCAGGAATCTCGAGCTGCTGATCCGGCCAAGCAACCCAAAATATGGGGGAGTATGGTCAATTCCTTCATAGTTGTTCCAGCAATAGAAGGTTCTAAATACCATTTGGACAAATAAGAAAACCTTTTCTTCCATAATTCATTATTAATAGATAGAGGATTCATAGAAGAATTCCTTCTAAGTGTATTTTGTATAACAGCTTTTCCCACCTTATAGGGAAGTATTTCGTAATTTTGACCGGATCCAACCTGATTATCTATAGATTGCAAACCCCAAGTTTGTCTATAAAGAGCTAATCTAATTGTATCAGTGCCTATAACTGATTTATTTTGGGTAATACTAATTGATAAGGCTTCATTGGCAAGTGCTGCTAGATCCCGTGCATTGGAACCTATGGTTCTAGATCCAAATTCCTTGGGACAAGACAACTCTTTTTCCGAGTCAAACCCTTTGCTGCGTAAAAGAATAGGAAATTCCTTTTGTCGTTGTGGGATAGGAAGCATTCGAACATTGATTGATCTGTCTAATCGATTTGGAGCTATTGGAGCTGGATCCACTTTTTTAGGAATATGAGTCGAAGCAATAACAAGAAGATTTCTAGTAGAATCTTTCTCATCATCTCTAGAGAGATGGTTCACTAATAAACCAAGGAAAAAGTGAGTTAAGTAATTGACATTCAGTTCATGAATGTTTGGAATCCATATTATGCAAGGGGACATTCTTTTTGCCAATTCGAAGGTGAGATTGAATTGGTGCATTTTTTGCACCACATTATTCATACTTCGTATATCGAGGAAATTAGAATATTCACCTTTGTCATACAGGAACTTGTTTAGGGATATTCTTACCAGAGGAACATAAGAGTCTGCTGCTAGACCCTTGACCAAATAGGATCGTCCGGTTTCCGCAGGACCTATCAGTAAAATCCCTTTGGAAAGGGATGATCCTAAGTGGAGTGAGAAAGGTTTTCCATGAAATGTGAGGTTCAAACCCCTAAAGATTTGTGAAGAGGTAATCTTCCGACAAAAAGCGAGGAAGACCCATCTTTCTGTTAAACGAGATTGATCGAACTCGTGATTCATTAGATCTTTCTGATAAGTGTCGGCTAAATAGATCAGGTAAATAAGTCCCGGCTGTTCAGTGATTTGATAATCAAATTCATTCTTGAAGAAATTATGACTGTGAGTCAAATTCGATCCAAATTGAGAGATGTTTTTTTCTGTTATTAGAAACTGAACTAGTAATTCTCTCTCTTTTCCAGAGATATCCATGCTGAAGCACGATCTGTTCAACTCTCTTCTTATAGGTGAATAAAACTTTCTATTCCTCATAGAATAGATCAATTCGTCCAGAAAATAGATGGATATGTCCCTTATATCCATAGAGAAAAGCAGACCAGGCAAAGGATGATCCATCAGTTTTTGCAACTCGATCGCGTATGACGGATCCATTAAATCTTTGATGCGTTCAAGGTGTATCTGTAACTCAATAAAGGCTGAGGAAACAACGAAAGAATATCGAAGAACGAAATATCCAAGGACGAAAAAAAGGATAAGGATCGAATATTCATACTCCCGAGCATTCAGCAATCTCAGATGTGCCCATATAGATAGAACCGATGACTCATTCTTTTGATTAATCATTTCCTTGAATGAACAAAGATTCCATAAAGAAAAAAACTTATCCAAGATATTGGTTCTCAGATTACATTGTAGAAGTGCCCATAATTGATGAGAAATTGCCCACGATAGATTCGATTTATGCATAATATCATGCAAAATAGATACAAGTTGATCACTGCTATTTAGCAATATCTCCGGAAAAGTCTCTAGAAGTAGATTCTCAAGATATTTCCACCATGCAGAAGTCAAGAGCCATGGCGTATATGCTCGGAACAAATCCCATTTTTTAAAAAGACTCTCTATTTGAGAGATCCTATGCATCTCTTGTTTCTTAGCACGTTCATTAAAACGCGGTGAACAAAATGGTAAGAGATTCCGTTCCTCTTTAGAGAAATTGAAAAGGGTGCTTCTTTTATCTATGGCTTTGTTCTCAATTCTGTTTTTTGAACCTTCTGTTGAACTAGATTTTACAAACCGATCTCGAATCCGATGAAGCATTTCCTGGTTCTTATCTTTTCTTTTTAGAAAGATTTCGGATAGTAAATCATCTCGATAAGATTGAGTTTGAATAAGACCCATGTTTGAACTGAAACCCCCCTTAAGGTACTGATCGAAGTTGTTTTCTTCTAAATCGGATCTATTTAAGAAGGGCTGACAAGAAGTTTTTTCGAAATTGGCTATTCGTTCTCTCGTTAAAGGCGTTGTAGAAATCTCTTCGATCGAGGAAATATCTATTTTATCATGAACAAATGGATTCAATCGAGTTAGTAAATCGAAAGATTTGTACAAGTCATAGATTGATACAAACGTTTGGTTACCGCTTTGTTGCAAATATTTAGGTAAGAATATGTTAGATACTTGTGACTTTATAAGTGAAATAGTATCTTTCTCCAAGTGAACAGGTCTTATTTCACTAATGGACAAAGAAAATAGATTGCTGTGGATGGGCGAAATATTGAATAATTGTCCATATGTAAGATTATGATTTTTTGTATGAATCCTTTCCATATAATAAGGTAATCTTTTCTTATAATTGAACCGAGGATGATGTGAATAATCGAAGAATTGTAGTGTATTTGCTTTGTAAAAAGAAGCTCTCGATGAGCTTTGATTAGATAGTTTTACGGGATTCAACCAGTTGTCTCGATCGTTGGATATCGTCGAAAAATCAGTGTTATCGAACAATTCCATGCAATTCTTTTCATTCTCGAATAAGTCAATAATAAATCGATTCACCGGCATCTCATGATAGAAAAATTGTGCTACTGTTCTTTCGTCGATCAAGAATTTCGATCTTTGTGAAAGATTATGGTTATCCAAAAGAAAGGGTTTGAATGTTTTTAAATGAACGATTCGAACACCAATTGATTTTAACAACTTATTGAAGAGTTGATCATTCATACCCTTTAACTTATCAATGAAAAACTCGGGAATGAAAATAGCCGAATGAGAAATGGATTTCTTAGAAAGAAAGATCTTCACAGTATTTTCAGCAATCAAAGAAAACTTAGAATAATCTTTTTTGTTGGGACTTCCAGACCAACCAATTGAATCTCTATTAGCACATGATTCAATCGGATCGAACACTATTTTCAAATCGTTTTGTTTAGAAACAAGATGTTTCGAACATCTCTTCAAGTATTCGGTCTGATTGGACCATTTGTACACATTCAAATTCCGATTGATACATTTATCAGTTCGAAGAATAGAATGATCAAACCATTCTTTTTGACCTTTTCTCCAATTTGATGGATGTCGGTTAATTGTATCTTTCGATACATTATTCAAATTTTCATTTTCTATCCAATTTGTTCGAATTTGATCCTTTAAATTGCGACTGGACCCGTTCATTGAATATAATTTGTTGAATGCATTTTTCAAATGCCCGTGAATCTTATATCGAATCAATTTGTACCAATTTGAAGTTTCAGTTCTGTAATTGTTAAGAGGGGTTCCTATTTCTGAACCCTTTTTGGAAGAGATTTGGATCAATTCTTTTTCGATTATTCGATCTAAATATTCATTCTCTTTATCAGTAATATTGAGTAGGATCAATAAAGATTGATTCTTCAATTTCTTCTTGTGGTTGAAGATCTGATCCAAGAATCTATTCTTGTTCAGTTCATAGAATTGATTCACGTGATAATCAATATCAGGAGCAAGTGTATTATCATAAACCTGATTAGGCTTAGTTATTAATAGAGCGAATTGATCTGTTATTTTTAGAACTCTTTTTTTAAATCGTAAATTGTTGTGGAATATGTATTGTTCTTTGTTTTGATCACAGAATGAAGAAAATCGATTCCGAGACAAACTCCGGTTCATAAAGAGAATACAATTTAATTTGTTTATATCCCTCTGATTTTTTCTAATCATATTACATCCGGGATCTAATGAAATAGCACAATTTGAGGAAGGATTTTGAAAATATGTTCTTATCTTCCACGGATCAATTATCCCATTCTTTTCTGAGCCCCTGAAATATCTGAAAAAAACATCTTGTTGCCCTTTCAATAATTTGAAATTTTCAATAGGCTTCTTAGTAACACTAGAACCCATGCACGGTTCATCTATTGACAATATGTCAAAAAAATAAGAACGAATTGATTTTGTGAAATTCTCGATGAATCTTTTCCTTTCCTTTGGAAACAAATTCTCTGTTATAGACTTTTTATCTTCCGTAAATAGTTCTTTCGTCCAATAGATCGGAGAATCTTCTGAGAGACACTTTGAGGACAAATCTGATTTTATTTTTGTTCTTTCTATTCGAATAGAAGAAGAAGGATCCCAAAGAATTGATCTTTCTTTTAGTTGCTCGATCTCCGTTTTATTTATATATCCATTTGTGAAAATCCGTTCACAAAGATCTTTTTCAGGTTCCCAATACTCATTCTCAGTGAAATTGAGAGTCAAATCTATCTCCGAATCGATATCTTTCTCATCCCTCTCCGAATGAGTCTCCCAAGTTATCGGTCTTTGATTCTCTGAGATTATCTCATCCTTTTTGTTCATGTTCGTGCCATATTCTGAATTTTCACTAATGGGATCGAAATGATCGATGGATCGATTATAAGATCTTTTCAATTGGCTAGAATGATTGACTTTAATGAAAATAGATTCTGAGAAATTGTATAGAATATCCAACAATAAATTCTGTATCTTGCTAAAAAGCTGATCATTGTTCACATCATTCAACTGAATGAATTTCTCTTTTAAAATGTCCTTCGAAAGTTCCAATTTCTGCTGATCTTTCTCCCAACTAACAAAAGAATCTTTATATAATTGCCAAAATTCAGCATAATTTTGGAAAGAGAGATACCCTTTCTCTTTCAAGAGAATGGAAGATTCTGCAATAATTTGATCAGATTCACCCCAACTATTCCAGATCTGAAACATATTCTTTTTCCACCAACGCGGTCCCCATTCTGATTTTTCTTGATAGGATAATCGAAGATGGGAGAAATGCTTAATATTATTCGATTCAACAATTGATTTCGATTTCTGCTGCTTGAATGGACCCTCCGCTTCGAATAGCATTTTTTCACAAAAAGCGGACATGAGATAACAGATTAGATTATTACCTAATATTTCGACTTGCTGCTTCGAGCTCAAGTCGATCGTGTCCTGCTTATTTCTCATAAAAACACGATCGAAATGATATTCCCAATCATAGTCTTTGCGGATCAGATCATCAATATAGAATTCAAAAAAACCCTTTAGATGTTCCACATCTTTCTCTTTCAATGACATCTCAATTTTTGCTATTGATCCCTGAGGGATCTTCCAACTAGGAAGAATCTCTTCTATGATCCAATTCTTCCACCATCGTGAACCCCAAGAATCAATTTGATTATATGCAGGCATGACACACACTTTTCTTTTTGAGAGAACCCAAGCGTCCTCTTTCGAATTTCTCAAGTGACTTTGATATATCTTTCTCCCTTTTGGGAAAGACAGAAAAAGATGCGGAAAGATCAACAAATTTTTATTGAAAGACTCGAAATATTCTTCCGATGTTTCATTTCTAGGTTCAGCATAGTTTATAGGTATAGGAAAGAGTTTCATCGAATAGAACTTTTTTCTTTCAATCATACTTTTCTGATTCACGTGATATATAAGGACTGGTAATGTAAGTAGTACTACACCTTTGATTGTCAAAGATTGATTGCTTCTTGAACCACGTAGATCGCGTAAAAGCAACGTACTAAGAATTCGAGAGTCAAAGAGCTTAATAAGACGTTCTCGATGGGAAACTATTTTCGTGAACAATCTCACCAAATTCAATTCGGTCCATGAATTGAATAAATATTGAAAGCTTCGTATTTCTTCCAATTTCAATATCCAGGATTTCAATTTTTGTCGTTTCATTCCTTTTTTACAATAATTACATTACAATAATGAAATAGTTTTTGATAGATCTCTATCCTTAAATAGATTCAATGACTTCGGTCTTTTCCATTCTATTTTTTTCTATAATATTGATAGAATATAGGTATTTATCTATATAGGTACATAGATCTATATATCTATTTGTTCTCTACCAATTTGAAACGAAACCATATTGGATCTATTGAAATAGAGTATCGAAAAAGATCTCATCTATAGTATATACTTTGGGTGATCATGAATAGAATGACATATAAATATAATATTGGCATAAAGAAGAGCTTGCGTCAACCACTAAGAATTCAATTGATTCTATATCAATAGATAGAAATACTTCTTGTTCATTTGAAATTGAAAATGACAAAGATGGATTGGATCCAATCCGTTTCTTTATGGGCGAACGACGGGGATTGAACCCGCGCGTGGTGGATTCACAATCCACTGCCTTGATCCACTTGGCTACGTCCGCCCCAGAAGAACCAATTGACAGTCTCTATCTACGGTCATTCCTTCCAAGAAGAAGAGAGTTTATTTCTAAGTTCCGACGACGAACTAACGGCAACCTCTGACAGAAAATGAAAGTGTTGCAAGATCGATAACCAACTTAGAACCAACTCTCGAACAATTTGTCATATACCTCTGTCAAATGTGCTTGACATGAATTGAATGGGAGAGAATGTCCGACCAATATCAATTTTGAGTTGATACTCATGTTAGACGATGTGCTCGTATTCTATAATACGATTGGCTCTTCTCTTCACGATGATCTCTAGCATCCATGGCTGAACGGTTAAAGCGCCCAACTCATAATTGGCGAATTCGCAGGTTCAATTCCTGCTGGATGCACGGGAATTGCACATATGTATTATTTAACCTTATTATTCCTTCGAACGAAAAAAAAAAAGGGAGGGGGGCGAGATCGGATCCATATAAATATAAGTATGATATATCCATACTTTGGAGTTGGGGATAATTGATTACAATACGAATCAGTATATGAATTCGTAAGAGATGAGAAAAAAAGGAGATATCTATGAATGAAATGGAATACACAATATTTACAGAAAAAAAGATTCGTTTATTAGAAAATAATCAATATACTTTCGATGTAGGTTCGAGACCGACCAAAACAGGGGTGAAAAATTGGATCGAACTTTTCTTTGGTGTCAAAGTAATAGCTATGAATAGTTATCGACCTCCAAAAAAGGGAGGAACAGTAGGACCAATAGGACATCCAATACGTTGTAGGCGTATGATTATTGCACTCCAGCCAGGTTATTCTATTCCACTTCTTTCAGAGGAATAAAACTTATTAGATTCAATTAAGGTACCCAATAACATGGCCATCCGTTCATACAGAACTTATACTCCAAGCACACGAAATAGACCCATATCAAGTTACGATGGAAGGGTCCGGTCCAATCCACAAAAAAAATTGACCTCTGGACAGCATCGTTGTGGAAAAGGTCGTAATAGTAGAGGAATTATTACCGCAAGGCATAGAGGAGGAGGTCACAAGCGTCTGTATCGTCAAATTGATTTTCAACGGAATGAAAAATACATTTTTGGAGAAATTGTAACTATAGAATATGACCCTAATCGAAGTGCATACATTTGTCTCGTACACTACGGGGATGGTGAGAAGAAATATATTTTACACCCCAGAGGGGTCATAATTGGAGATACTATTACTTCCGGTCCAAGAGCTCCTATATCAATAGGAAATGCCCTACCTCTGAGTGCGGTTTGAATCATTGATTTGCGTAATCGAAAGCAACCGATTAGGTTTACAGCAAGACCTATGAATCTATCACTGATCCAATTCGGGTACTTTTATGGGATAAACCTCAAAGGGAAACTGAAGAGGAATGGCAGCGGGTGATTGGGTTCAATAGTTCCTCATATCGAATTATTGATTCCAAAGATATGATAATATGGAGAAGATCAAATTGTCTGAAGCATGAACAAACCCGGAGCGGAAGGGCACCCCTTGTTTCAAAGAAAGGGACGAGTTACTCACATTTGATTTGACGGTCAGAGGCAAATTAAAAGCTGGACAGTAGTAATATCTCCCGGAAAAGAAAAGAAAAGATGGAAGAAGAGAATAAAAAAGAAAGAGATGTTTAACACGCCTCCTACGTTATCCAGAACATACAAAGGTATTGACGTAATTTTATGAAGTCATTCATTCTGAATGCTACATGAAAAACATAGGCCAGATGATGGAATAGAGAGATCTAGGATGTAGAGGATCGGGACATGAGGAACGAAATCCCATATTTCATCCTATTTGTTGATCAAAGATATATGATCGATATATGTCAATATTATCATATACATCCAGAAAGCTGTATGCCTCGAGAGAGGCTTGTACGGTTTGGGAAGGGATTTTTATTGATCGAGAATAAGATTGATCGAAAATAAGGATCTACTTCAACCGATGTACCCTTGGGCACGGCTATACATAGCATAGAAATAACATTAGGTAAAGGCGGACAATTGGCTAGAGCAGCAGGTGCTGTAGCAGAACTGATTGCAAAAGAGGGTCGATCGACCACATTAAGATTACCATCTGGGGAGATTCGTTTAATATCTGAGAATTGTTCAGCAACGATTGGACAAGTAGGTAATGTCAATGCGAACAATGGAACTTTAGGTAAAGCTGGATCTAAACGTTGGCTGGGTAAACGTCCTAGAGTAAGAGGAGTAGTTATGAACCCTGTAGACCATCCCCATGGGGGTGGTGAGGGAAGAACTCCAATTGGTAGAAAAAAACCCGTGACCCCTTGGGGCTATGCTGCGCTTGGAAGGAAAAGTCGGAAGAATAATAAATATAGTGATGCTTCAATCTTTCGTCGACGTAAGTAAGAGCAGTTGGGGATCTATTTTATTAAAAAAGAAAAAAAAATGGGGGGGGGGGGGGGGTAATTGGCCATGGCACGTTCACTGAAAAAGAATCCTTTTGTAGCTAATCATTCATTGAGGAAGATAGAGAATCTAAACATAAAAAAAGAGAAGAAGATAATAGTAACCTGGTCTCGGGCATCTACCATTGTACCCGCAATGATCGGTCATACAATTGCTGTTCATAATGGAAAGGAACATTTACCTATTTATATAACGGATCGTATGGTAGGTCACAAATTGGGGGAATTTGCACCTACTCTAATTCCCCGCGGACATGCAAAAAGCGATAATAGATCCCGTCGTTAATCAGGAGGTGCTCATCATTAATGGGAGATGAAGTTCAATGGAAAAGAATAGCTCAAGTCCAAAAATACGAGCTCTAGCTAAACATATACGTATGTCTACTCATAGAGCACGCAGAGTAATTGATCAAGTTCGTAATCGTTCGTATGAACAAGCACTTATGATACTGGAACTCATGCCTTATCGAGCATGTTATCCTATATTACAATTAATTCCTTCCGCAGCGGCAAATGCTAATCACAATATGGGGTTGAACAAAGCCAATTTATTTGTCAGTAGGGCCGAAGTAAATGAAGGTGCTATTTTGAAAAGATCCCAACCTAGAGCTCAAGGACGTGGTTATCCAATACAGAAACCCACCTGTCATATAACTATTGTATTGGAAGAAAGATCCAGATCGAACAATCTGATTATGCCAACAAAACCCAAAAAAGGAAAATATGTATGGGACAGAAAATGAATCCACTTGGTTTTAGACTTGGTATAACCCAAAATCATCGTTCCCATTGGTTTGCGCAACAAAAGAATTATTCCGAAGATCTCCGGGAAGATGAAAAAATACGTAATTGCATTGTGAATTATATACGAAGACATATGAGGAGCTCCTCGAATCATGGAGGAATTGCACGTGTAGAAATTCGAAGAAAGATCGATTTAATTCAGGTCGAAATCCATATTGGATTTCCCAACTTGTTGATAGAAAATAGGGGTCGGGGAATTGAACAATTAAGAACCGATGTACGAAATATGCTTAATCCTGTGGATCGAAAACTAAACATTGCTATAGTGAAAGTTGCGAAACCTTATGGAGAACCTAATATTCTTGCGGAATTTATTGCCCTGCAACTAGAGGATAGAGTTTCACTCGGAAGAACAGTCAAAAGAGCTATTGAACTGGCTGAACAGGCAGATATAAAAGGTATTCAAATACAAATTGCAGGACGTCTCGACGGAAATGAAATTGCCCGTGTCGAATGGGCTAGAGAAGGTAGGGTTCCCCTACAGACCATTCGAGCCAAAATTGATCATTGTTATTATCCAGCTCAAACTATCTATGGAGTATTAGGGATTAAAATTTGGATCTTCGGGGATGAGAAATGATTGGTCCTCCCTCCTATTATCCTCCTACGGGAAGGAAGATAAAAAAAAAAAAAATTACGAATCATTCCATGATTTGTCCGATCAAAAATCATCAATTTTATCAGATCAAATAATAATTAGATTAACCCTCTCGGAGAAATGCTATGCTTAGTGTGCGACTCGTTAGGATCGACTTTTTATAGAGCTATGAAGAACTCGGAAGAAGAACGGGTCGGTCCCCGGTATGAACTAGGGGCTAACTCATTACTTCGTATTGCCGAGATCCAAGGATTTAAGAACTATAGATACATCCATTACATAGTTATGCGAACTTAAAAGACTTTCTTCCAGGGGGGGGACATCTATATCTCTTGTGAAGCGAGAGAGGTGTTCAAGAATGTGGGAGAATGGAAAGGAGAAGGGAGCGAGGAAGAAATGAGATATTCTTCCAATATTGTTATTGTATGGTCGGTTTATAAATCACCCTCCAAAGAGCAGTGTGATAAAGCATAAGAATCATCCTGATTGAATGGATTCAGTTTATGATGAATAAAAAAAAAAAAATAGCTTCGGGTCGATGGAAACTAAGGAAATTGACTCCATAACAGATGAAATGAAAAGCTCCATTGCAGAGGAAAGACCTAAGCATCGGTTTAGGAGCTATCGAAACGATGGAACCCGTGACTGCATAGGATTATATAAGAATCTCAATCATCCATTGGATAGGATGGCGAAAGAAACCAAGAATGAATTGATCTCAGTGGGGGAGGAGTTATAAGTCGACCCCATGGAGCAAATACCAGAAGAGTTAATATTCGCCTGTGGAATTCGTATTGGACAGTTCCGAAAAAAAAAAAAAAAAAAAAAATAGATTTGTCCCTTCTCTAATATTTAAAATATTAAATATATGCGTAAATATATACTTATTCCTATATAACACATATCATATGCACATTGATCGTCCAATTTTACATATATTATTCACGAGGAGCCGGATGAGAGGAAACTTTCATGTCCGGTTCTGAAGTAGAGATGAGATAAATCATCGATTATAACCCCAAAAGAACAAAATTTCGTAAACAACATAGGGGGAGAATGAAGGGAGTATCTTATCGGCGGGGCAATCGTATTTGTTTTGGTAGATTCGCTCTTCAGGCGCTTGAACCTGCTTGGATCACATCTGGACAAATAGAAGCGGGACGACGAGCAATTACTCGTTATGCTCGTCGTGGTGGAAAAATATGGGTACGTATATTTCCCGACAAACCTATTACAATGAGACCTGCAGAAACACGTATGGGTTCGGGGAAAGGATCTCCCGAATATTGGGTATCCGTCATCAGACCATATCGAATACTTTATGAAATGGGCGGAGTATCCGAAACTGTAGCTAGAGCAGCTACTGAAATAGCTGCATACAAAATGCCTATACGTACTCGATTTGTTACTGCTTCACCCGTCTAAATACTGAACCAAAGAGATATTTCTAATGGAAAAAGAAGATTCCTAGTTCGCCAACTATATATCTTCTTTTTTTTCATTTCCTCCGCCGGAGAACCAAATTATTGGAGAAAGAATGATTCAACCTCAAACTTATTTAAATGTAGCGGACAACAGTGGAGCCCGAAAACTAATGTGCATCCGGGTTCTAAAAGCTAGTAATCGTCAATACGCTCATATTGGTGACGTTATCATTGCTATAATTAAAGAAGCAGTACCAAATATGCCCTTAAAAGAATCAGAAATAGTTAGAGCCGTAGTTGTACGCACCTGTAAAGAACTTAAACGTGACAATGGAATGATAATACGATCTGATGACAATGCAGCAGTTATCGTTGATCAGGAAGGAAATCCAAGAGGAACCCGGGTTTTTGGTTCAGTTGCTCGGGAATTGAGACAATTGAATTTTGCCAAAATAGTTTCATTGGCTCCCGAAGTCTTATAAGTAATAATAAATCGTGTAATGGTTTAGAAATAGATCAATTTGTAAGTTGCATCTCAGGCATATTCCTCAAAGAAGATTGAACATGCCTCTTATATCAAGACCAGAAATTCATAATAATTCTTTCTCATGGGTAACGATACTATTGCCAATATAATAACTTCTATAAGAAACGCTGACATAGTAAAAAAAAAAACAGTTCGAATAATAGCTACTAATACTACCAAAAACGTTGTAAGAATCCTTCTGCAAGAAGGTTTTATAGAAGATGCTAGAGAACATAGGGAAGGTCAAAAATCTTTTTCGGTTTTAACTTTAAGATATAGGGGAAGGAAGGAAAAGACATATATAACCACTTCAAAGCGTACTAGCAAACCTGGTCTGAGGATCTATTCCAATTCTCAAAAAGTTCCTAAAGTTCTAGGTGGAATGGGGGTCGTAATTCTTTCTACTTCTCAAGGAATCATGACGGATCGAGAGGCTCGACGGAGAAGAATCGGAGGAGAAATATTATGTTATGTACGGTAATTTCTCTGAATTTTGTATTATTTCTTCTGGAGGATATCTCTATGAAAGGGAAAAAGTAAGTTAGATGATAGCATTCATCCTTATCCACGTTAGTTGATTTCTCAAGGAGATTCTAAAAAATGAATAAACAAAATTTGATCGATGTGGAAGGTTCAGTTACTGAATCACTTCCAAATGGTATGTTCCGAGTTCGTTCAGATAACGGATGTCAGGTTCCAACCCATATCTCGGGGAAAATTCGGCGTAATCATGTACGAATACTACCAGGAGATAGGGTCAAGGTCGAATTAAGTCCTTATGATCTAACCAAAGGACGTATAATTTATCGACTTCGCAACAAATCTTCAAATGATTGGATCACCTCCTGAACATCCGATAGGGATAAATAATATTTAGGCTCATGAATTAGAGAACCCTTATTTCTCGGAAAACGAGATGTAATATGATTAATCATATCAATTCCAAATTGAAGGACCACAAACATGAAAATCCGCGCTTCTGTTCGTAAAATTTGTGAAAAGTGTCGACTAATTCGTAGGCGGGGACGAGTTATGGTAATTTGTTCCAATCCGAGACATAAACAGAGACAGGGGTAATCCTTCTCTACATCAAGTAACAAATGTAGAAATGAAAGATCTATTTCGATATGAAATGGATAGATATCTATCTTACCGAACCCATAAATATGGAATAATGAATATGTCAAAACCTATAAGAAAAATTGGTTCACGTAGAAATGAACGTAGAATACCAAAAGGAGTTATTCACGTTCAAGCAAGTTTTAACAATACCATTGTTACTGTTACGGATGTACGGGGACAGGTGGTTTCTTGGTCTTCTGCCGGTGCCTGTGGATTCAAAGGCACGAAAAGAAGTACACCATTTGCTGCTCAGACTGCAGCAGAAAATGCTATTCGTACGTTAATGGATCAAGGTATGGAACGAGCAGAAGTCATGATAAGTGGCCCTGGTCCGGGGAGAGATACAGCATTACGGGCCATTCGTAGAAGTGGTGTACTCTTAAGTTTTGTACGTGACGTAACCCCTATGCCACATAATGGATGTAGACCTCCCAAGAAGAGACGTGTGTAGGAATCAAATGAATTCCGGGAGAGAGAAATGATCAAATGATCTGATCAAATAATCTCAGTATGATTCGAGATGAAATCTCAGTCTCCACTCAGACACCGCGGTGGAGGTGCATTGGATCCGGAGCGGACAGTAAGCGTCTTCATTATGGCCGCTTCGCTTTATCTCCGCTTCGAAAAGGTCAAGCTAGTACAATAGGCATCGCAATGCGAAGAGCTCTACTTGGAGAAATAGAAGGAACATGCATCACACATGCGAAATTGGAAAAGGTAACACATGAATATTCCGCGATAATAGGTATTGAAGAATCAGTACATGACATTTTAATCAATCTGAAAGAAATTGTCCTTAGAAGTGATCCGTACGGAACTCGAGAAGCATCTATCTGTATCGTCGGACCCAGAAATGTAACCGCTCAAGATATCATATTACCACCTTCTGTGAGAATAATTGATGCTACACAACATATAGCTAGTCTTACCAAATCAATTACTTTTGATATAAGATTATGGATCGAGAAAGATCGTGGATATCGTATACAGAGTCCGAAGAATTATCAGGATGGAATCTTTCCTATAGATGCTGTATTTATGCCTGTTCGAAACGCAAATTATAGTATTCATTCCTATGGGAACGGAAATGATATACAAGAAATCCTTTTTCTCGAGATATGGACGAATGGAAGTTTAGCTCCTAGAGAAGCACTTTACAGAGCTTCTCGTAATTTGATTGACTTATTCATTCCTTTTTTGCGTGCAGAAGAACAGAACATCGATGGAATGGACAATCAGAATGGGTCTAATATGCCTTCCTTCTCCTTTTCCAATATCTCGGCTGATATGGAGAGAATGGAAGAAGAAGTTGCATTCAAACATATTTTTATTGACCAATCAGAATTACCTCCTAGGGTCTATAACTGCCTCGGAAGGGTCAATATACATACATTATCGGACCTGTTGAATTACAGTCAAGAAGATTTAATGAGAATTGGACATTTCGGAAAGAAATCTGTCGAACAAGTATCGGAAGTTCTTCAAAAACATTTTGCAGTTGATCTACCCAAGAATAAGTTTCAGATTCATTAAATAGTTCCATTTACTTTTCCCTTTTTTCCCCTTTCCCAAGTTATTATAGAGAGCAATGGGAATAATTCCATTTCAAGTGTTCAACATAACCTCTATTTCGTGTAATATTCAAAAGATATCTCTGACGGGCGAAATGGATATATCTAGGGAGAACTTGTTTTGAAGCAATTACTCCCTAGATATATGAACGAGATATTGAAATTTCTCAATATTTAACAGTTGGATCAATCTGGAAAAGACCTAAAGTGAAAGATTCATCAATAGGTAACGCTGCCCCAATACCTAACCAAAGGGCTACTGCAGTACCGATCAAGAAGACTGTTGTAGCTACTGGACGACGAAATGGATTTTGAAATTGATTCACATTCTCTGGAAAAGGTACCGTCAATAATCCCGCAGGTACTGAGGCCATTAGAAGGACACCTAATAATTTATTAGGTACTGTACGAAGTATTTGAAATACGGGGAAAAAATACCATTCGGGCAATATTTCCAAAGGAGTTGCAAATGGATTTGCCGGTTCACCAATCATTGATGGTTCTAGAACCGCTAAACCTATGGTACATGCAATAGTACCTAAAATTACTACTGGAAAAATATATAAAAGATCATTGGGCCAAGCGGGCTCTCCATAATAATTATGCCCCATACCCTTAGCTAATCTAGCCCTTAATACAGGATCATTTAAATCAGGTTTCTTTGTTATTAGGATAGGTAAAGCCCTATGGATCTATCCCCCAAAAGAACCGGACATGATAATTTTTCATCATCCGGCTCGAGCAATAACTAAAGGAATTAGAGATATCTATATATCTTTATAGATATCTACATATATGACTCTCCGCAATGAGGGACATATCGTGGTAATAGGAACCAATAATATCTCTAATCATCCATTAAAGGGGATCCGATCCCTCCAGTAAAATACTCAGTACCCAAGTAAGCTTGCAAATTCGATCATGATCGATATGCTTTTTGGACCATCTTATCCCTCATAATCTGTGTTTATCTTCGCGAATATACCTTCGAAGTTTCGTGACATACAAGGTATTGACTTGTTACTGATCCGGCCTTTTATCTTCCTCAGATCCCTTCTCTTACTCCGATAGTCTTCCCTTTAGAGATGAATGCAAGAGAAATGGATGCATTTCCACACTATGAAGAAGGAGCAGTAATATGATACAACTCTTGATTATGTTACATTATTACCTTATTATACTGGATTTCACGGAGCCCTTCCTAATTCGAATTTGATCATAGAAATAATTCTCTTGAAACGGACCGACCGATACCTTTTTTTGCCCAGGTTTTAAACTTCCTATTTATGATAAGGAAATTGGGACAGAGACACATTTCATTAGAAATTTTGATGTGGCAGATTGAAGGATATATCTGCACGGCCCAATAAAGAGTTCAAGTCACACACTCCCATAATCCATCTTCTCCGTCTGAGAATCTATTTCAACTATTCGTATCGGATAAATAATACTTCAAGATTGAAAGAAAAGATCCGAGGAACATGTTTTCTTATTACCAATAAGAAATATTCATGGCAATGAGATATTACTATCATTACTCAAAACAATATGTTATGAATACTTATTTTCAATCTATCTTTCCTCTCTATAAAGGACCTGGAATACCTTGCTTACGGATCATAAGAAAGTGCATTAACATAAATACAGCAGTAAGAAGGGGTAATACAAAAGTGTGTAAACTATAGAAACGAGTCAAAGTAGATTGACCCACACTAACACTTCCGCGTAGTAGCTCTACCAAGGGAGGCCCTATTACAGGAATAGCCTCAGGCACGCCAGTCACAATTTTGACTGCCCAATAACCAATTTGATCCCAAGGCAAAGAATAACCAGTTACACCGAAAGATACGGTCAATACAGCCAGAATTACGCCTGTAACCCAAGTTAATTCACGAGGTTTTTTAAATCCACCTGTGAGATAAACACGGAATACGTGCAGGATCATCATTAAAACCATCATACTTGCCGACCATCGATGAACTGATCGAATTAGCCAACCAAAGTTTACTTCGGTCATTATGTATTGAACAGGGGCAAAAGCTTCTGTAACGGTCGGACGATAGTAAAAAGTCATAGCAAAACCAGTAGCTACTTGTACCAAAAAACAGGTCAGCGTAATCCCCCCTAGACAATAAAATATATTGACATGAGGAGGAACATATTTACTAGTGATATCATCCGCAATCGCCTGAATCTCAAGACGCTCTTCGAACCAATCGTATACTTTATCGAGATAGGTAAACTGAAATCCCCCCCCCAAGAACCGTACATGATAATTTCTATTCATACGGCTCGAGCAAGAGCACCCAAATACTCTTGGGAACGAATAGATCGATTAGAAACTATCCTATCAGTTCGTTCCCTGGTAATATGAATGAGAATAATTCGGAATGATCATCTCCCCTCCCGCAACAGCAATACTTCACAGTGCCAAAATTTCAAGTCGGCTCTCATCCTTATGCCGAATGGATCGCTATAGGCCTTTCGAACGATCTTTCACCCTATTTGTGATATCAATTTACTGGAGAAGAACTAGTCTTGGGCAATTGATAGTAATTATCTTGTCGAGATCTTAATAGATGGATCGATCCAAACCTCAGATTTATATTATACCCCGATGATCTTTTCGAATCTCCAAAAGTTCTTTGGGTAATAACCTTTCGATCGTCACTTACTCAACGAAATATACTAACTAAGAGAAATGAGATACCATCTCATTCTTCAGTCAGAGTCAGCCTAGTTCTAAAGGAAGAGAGATCATTAAATTTCTGATCAGGAATACCTATTTCGAATTCTTAGAAGCCCGGTGACGAGGTCTAAATGGCAGGTACAAACCATAGTTCAGATCTTCCCAAATATATCTTATATGCCTCGTGCTCCGAATACGAAATATTCGATTGATATCCGACGAGGTAGGACCATCTCCATGAAGATGACAGACTGGTCTTCTGTACTATCAATCTAGATCAATTTTAACAAGTCGCACACCCATGTTCCAGAAATCCTTAAAGAAGAATAGTTACACGATCAAACTACCGGAACGGAATGACCTAGAACCCGGAGCTATTCGATAGCTTTATTTGGATCCCTCAGTCGAAAAACCGGGCCGGGGATCCGGGCAGATCTTCTGGGTCCTCTAGACCCAGCTTACCGAAATCCCATCCAATAAAACGGAAGAATTATAAATCTCCGGAATAATAGATAAGAATACCGCAAATAGAGCCATCGCAGCACCCATAAGAGGAGTAGTTCCCCATCCGGGAGCTACTTTACCATATTCCGAATTAAGTGGTTTGAATAAATTTCCTACAACGGTTCGTCTCGGTCCAGATCTGAAAATATCATCAGTGGTCTGTGCAGCCATAACTCTTATTGCATTGGTTGAGATCTGTTAACTTTGTATACAGTTGTGTTGTAAATATACCATGATCTTGGGATTACCTAACGATGGAAACTGCAACCTTAGTCGCCATCTCCATATCCCGTTTACTTGTGAGCTTTACCGGTTATGCCCTGTATACCGCCTTTGGGCAACCCTCTGAACAACTCAGAGATCCTTTCGAAGAGCACGAAGACTAGTTGAAATAACGACCTTCCCGTATAGGGAAGGTCATTATTTTTATGAAAAGAATGAGGTGAGGGTTCGGAGAAGAAAAATTATTTACTCCCCTTATCCGGAACTTTGGGCGGTTCTCGGAAGAAAATAGCGAAAAATATTATCCCTAAGGTCGATACCAACAGGAATGTATAAACCAATGCTTCCATAGATTCGATCGTAGTTTACAATTATGGAGATAGCTTTCATACCGATTGAAATTCTTTCCCAGAAAAGGAGAAGAATAGAAAGATTTCAAATCTCTCTGAGAATGAAAATTCCACTGAAGTGGAATCTCTCGATACTATAGATTGGAGCAATGCAATATCATACTACTTGTCTTTTCAATGTAATATCATACTATTTGTCTTTTAGTAGTGGGATCTCCTAGTTTTTGGAATGCTCCAAATTCTACTTGGGCATCTAAATCCGGGTCGATACCAGCAAAAACATCTCTGAACAAAGTTCTAGCACCATGCCAAATGTGTCCGAAAAAGAAAAGAAGAGCAAATGTGGCATGTCCGAAAGTGAACCAACCCCTTGGACTACTACGAAAAACACCATCGGATTTCAGTGTAGCACGATCCAATTCGAAAATTTCACCTAATTGAGCACGCCTAGCATATTTTTTCACTGTAGCAGGATCACCAAAACTAACCCCATCAAGTTCACCCCCATAGAATTCGACAGTTACACCTACCTGTTCGACACTATACTTTGATTCTGCTCTCCTAAAAGGAACATCGGCTTTCACAATTCCTTCTTCATCCACCAGAACTACTGGAAATGTCTCAAAAAAAGTAGGCATACGACGTACAAAAAGCTCATGTCCTTCTTTATCTCTAAAGATAGGGTGTCCTAACCAACCAACAGCTATTCCATCTCCATTGTCCATCGCACCTGCTCTGAATAACCCTCCTTTAGCTGGATTATTACCGATGTAATCATAAAAAGCTAGTTTCTCGGGAATTTTGGACCAAGCTTCCGATAAACTTAGATTTTCGGACAAACCGGCACGAACCCGTCGATCTATTTCTTGTTGAAAATATCCCTGATCCCACTGGTAACGAGTAGGACCAAATAATTCGACCGGAGCAGTTGCGGAGCCATACCACATGGTTCCAGCGACAATGAAAGCTGCAAAGAACACAGCGGCAATACTGCTGGATAGGACAGTTTCAATATTCCCCATACGTAATCCTTTGTATAAACGTTGGGGGGGGCGAACACTGAGATGGAATAAACCTGCTAAGATACCCAATATACCTGCTGCAATATGGTGAGAAGCTATTCCTCCCGGAACAAAAGGATCAAAACCCTCAGCTCCCCACGCTGGATTTACAGGTTGTATTTTTCCAGTTAGTCCATAAGGATCAGACACCCATATTCCAGGACCATACAAACCCGTTACATGAAACGCTCCAGATCCGAAACAAGCTACTCCTGAGAGGAACAAATGAATTCCGAAGATCTTGGGCAAATCTAAAGAAGGTTTTCCTGTACGTTCATCACAGAATATGTCTAGATCCCAATAGACCCAATGCCAGATAGCTGCCAAAAAGCACAAGCCAGAAAACACAATATGTGCCCCGGCCACACCTTCATAACTCCAAAGACCTGGATTGGTTACAGTTTCTCCGGTGATACTCCACCCACCCCATGAATTGTTTATTCCCAAACGAGTCATAAAAGGTATAACGAACATACCTTGTCTCCACATTGGATCAAGAACAGGATCGGATGGATCAAAAACTGCTAATTCGTACAGAGCCATTGAACCGGCCCAACCAGAAACTAGAGCTGTATGCATTATATGTACAGAGAGCAACCGGCCAGGATCATTCAATACGACGGTATGGACACGATACCAAGGCAAACCCATGGAAATACCCCTTTATCAAAGAAAAGTAGACATTATGTAACTTTCTCGCATTAGAAGAGACCATGCTATGGAGCTAAACCTTTATCGGATCATCTCAAGGGTTAACATCTATTCGAGGTCATTGCTAATAACAGTTCCGGAACAATTCTGTTCAGAATAGCAGGGAGAAGCGTAAATATTTTATCATTTATGTGTACCAATGCACAATGTGGAGATTGGTCCCATTTCTACTGATCGAGCGCATAAATACAATACTTGCTCCTTTTTTGAACAACCTGCAAAAGAACTCGATTTCCCTGATCTTTTCGTTCTTCTACGAACGATGTTTATTTTTGAATTTATGGACCAAATATGATATAATCATCGTGTCATAAACACATCCTAGAAGCCTCATCTCTTCTTATACTTCACGTTTCCATATTAGAGCATAGTGCTTCACTTCTCTCTATTGAAACAAATGCCCATTGGTGTTCCAAAAGTTCCTTTTCGGATCCCTGGAGAGGAAGATGCAGTTTGGGTCGACGTATAGTGCGACTTGTCGGACATATTGGGTTATACGGAATTTCCCCGTTATCTCTCCTGATGAGATATTTCCTGCTTCATTCAGGATCGATTCAACTATCAATAATCTAGAGCGTGAAGTGCGATTAGATCGTTTAGGAGGAAAGAGATTCTCAATCATGAGAATCCATGGTTAGCTCAGACCAATAAAGTATTAAGGCTCCGTTCAAAAAATCCCAAATTGGTGATATATCTAGAATTCCTAGATAGAACCCATCGATGAGTGATTTGGAACTATCAATAGATGGAGTAATAGAACAATAGATGGAGTAATAGAATCTATTTGAGAAGATATTTGACATAAATCATGGAGCGGATCGAAAAGATAAAAATGGCAGTAGGTTTACTTGTCCTATATGTACAAATGAAACTCGGGCAGATGCTTCCCCGGAGTAGAGCATAAACCTAAAGATGTCTCAAAAACCTATTTGAAAACAAGAAAATTTCGCTGTGACCAAAACGATTGGATTTCAATGGAGCGATACATCGATTAAGAGGTAGTTCAATAAGTTTAGCTAATTATATTCTCAGGGAGAAGACGAACTTGAACCAATGGTTATGAAAAAAAAAAAAAAAAAAGAAAAACTCTTTTAGGGAATTATTTTAGATAAGATCTCGCTATGAAAAAAGAAAGGGTCTGGGATCGATACATAACTTTTTGCAATCACTTGAGCCGTATGCATTTAAAGGTGCGTGTACGGTTCTTAAGGAAGAAGAGCTATTTCACTATCCTAATCAACCGACTTTATCGAGAGAGATTACTTTTTCCGGGTCAGCAGGTCGATGATGAGATCGCAAATCAACTTATTGGTATCATGATGTATCTGAATGGAGAAGATGAAAATAAAGATATATATCCATATATTAACTCTCCCGGTGGAGCAGTGATACCGGGAATATCTATTTATGATGCTATGCAATTTGTAGTACCAGATGTGCATACAATATGCATGGGGTTAGCTGCCTCGATGGGATCTTCTGTCCTAACTGGGGGGGAAATTACTAAACGTATAGCATTACCTCACGCTTGGCGCCAATGAGTTTTTCTTGGAGAAGGAGCGATGTAAAAAGACTATGCCTTTGCCAAATAAAAGGTAATAATAGCATGGCATTTCGAGCCCGATACAAACATCATCTTTTTGTTCTTTTGAAATAGAATTACGTATCGAGATAGTAGAACAAAGTTTCTTCCCGATTTTACAATCGATTCAATCTTATGTATCGTGGCATGGGTCTATTTTAGCGTCATAACCCCTTTTGTTCTTGCACCAAGATTCTCTTTCGGATATTTATCAAATTCTTTATGAAATAGAGAATCTCGATCAGATCTCATCAAAAGAAAACTTTGGGATTGCTAGATCGAAAGATAGATATATAAAGCAACGGAACCATCGTAGTATTTCTATTATTACGGGAAAAAATATGGTAAATAGATCATCCGAATGTTGGGGGTCATTTGTATTTCTCTCAGTTTGACTCGAAATGGGATGAGATCTATTATAGAGCCGTATGCACAAAAAATGCCTGTACGGCCGATTCATTTGATTTATTTTTTTTTTTTTTTCCAAAATTTCCCGAGATCAAGGAAACGATCATCTATTATCAGGGTTATGATCCACCAACCTGCTAGTTCTTATTATGATGGACAAGCAGGAGAATGTATCATGGAAGCGGAAGAGGTATTGAAACTTCGCGATAGCATTACGAATGTTTATGTACAAAGAACAGGCAAGCCCTTATGGGTCATTTCGGGGGACATGGAAAGAGATGTTTTTATGTCAGCAACAGAAGCCCAAGCTTACGGCATTGTCGATCTCGTAGCGGTGGAGAATACTGAGGATCTCTTGTGAATTTCTTTTGATGATGAACATTTGATCCCTTATTTCCCTTTCTTCTGGAAAGGGAAAATGAAAGTGATTCATTTCATAATGACCTAATATGGTTAGGATCGATCTGAACCAGTCAATTCCGCATACGATCTAAAGTGCCAACTATTCAACAACTCATTAGAAATACGAGACAGCCAATAGCAAATGGAACAAAATCTCCTGCTCTTCGGGGATGTCCCCAGCGTGGAGGAGTATGTACTAGGGTGTATGTGCGACTCGTTCGGATCAAGAGCTGAAACAGACTAGGAGATCCTTATAGCAGAATAGCTCTCCTACTGCAGCAAGTACAGATCTATAATCTACTCTTATGGGGGATGATCTTTATGGTTTCCATTGGTGCAAATCCAATCACCTTGATGTGGGATGAAAAGCAATTCCTCATTGGTAGCGAATGGTTATCAATCCATTGAGCGGGGAAAATAGTGCAAATTGAAGAAGCAATTATGCTCATATTGCCGCAAGAACGGACTGACAAGGTCAGCTGCCTAGCCAATCCTCATAATTCCATGTCGTCACTGTATGGATAAATCTTATCGCAGGAGGACTTATTACTTGAGAATTCGGGGTAGAGCTGGAGATGGTAAACTGTACAAGTTACCAATAACATCCTCATCTCGTATTTCATAAATGAAAGGCTCCGGCGTATAGAGGGGACCTCACCGTTAAAGGAAGAACCGTAAAAACGATGGAACCCATGATTTTTTCTTAGTGCGAGGTCCCATCCCCCGCTTACCGAGAGGATGCCTAACCAAGAGAAAATAGAAAATTATGGTTGGGAAGGTTACAGTAGCAAGAGCCATTGGAATCCCTATTTCATACATTAGAAGAACCAGTTTTATTCTTAATAGACCAAATCAAAGAATGACTGATAATCAAGCAATTCTCAATTAGTGATTTATGAGAGTAAACTTCAATGACCAGAATTAAACGTGGATATATAGCTCGGAAACGTCGAAAAAAGATTCTTGCATTTGCATCAGGCTTTCGAGGAGCTCATTCGAAACTTTTTCGAACTGCTGACCAACAAAAAATTAGAGCTTTAGTTTCTGCTCATCGAGATAGGGGTAAGCGAAAGAGAGATCTTCGCCGTTTGTGGATTACTCGGATCAATGCAGCAGCCCGTAATAATGGAGTTTCTTATAACAAATTTATCCGATATTTGTACAAAAGGCAGTTGCTTTCAAATCGCAGAATACTTGCACAAATCGCTGTATTAGATAAGAATTGCTTTTCCACGATCATCAACAATATTATCGAATGATGAAATAGGTGGAACGGAATCCCCCGGAGAATTCCCTCCGGGAAGGTAGAGACATCGAAAATTGAGAAATATTGAAAAAGAAACAGATCCCTTTTGATTTCTTCGATTTTTTTAGACAATGAGATCTTCCTCTTTATTGAACAGATATTCCAGCTCCGATTCAATCAAAGAGCAGGTTCATTTCTAGGGATCAAATTAGTTGTCATTATTAAGGAAAGGTGACGAAGATGGAATACGAGCTCGTTTAATAGCAATAGTCATTAGGCGCTGCTGTTTTGGGGTCAATCTACTCACCCGTCCGGATAATATTTTTCCTCGTTCGCTAATAAATTGACTAATTGAGCTCATATTTTTATGATCAATTTGATCTCTCGATCCGATTGGCGGCAAACGTCTACGAAAGGATCGCTTAGATTTATTCATAGTTTATTTCATGAATCTTTTCAATACTATTTCTTTTATTCCTTTTAAATACTATTTATTTTATTCAAAATCTTATTCAAATCATTATAGATTTCCTACAATACCATTTTGTTCCAAATCTTCCTAAAATCCCCCCCCCCTTTTTTTTCTATTTTACTATATCTATGATTGATTCCTATCCCTTTGAATAGTATGTTCGATCTATTTCTTTATCTCTCCGTGAATAGTATGTTTGTAACAATAGGGACAAAATTTCTTCAATTCCGATCGAATAGGTGTATTGCGTCGATTCTTTTGAGTAATATATCTAGAAACACCCGGGTATTTTTTATCAACACTATCTCGAGTACAACTAGTGCATTCCAAGGTAATTTTTACTCTTACATCTCCACCCTTGGCCATAAACTTACTCCGGATATAAAGTCCACTTTACTTTTCGATAAAAAAAAGAGAAAGGGTAGATGGGATCAAATGATTCAATCTTTTCTTATTCTTTCTCGTAATGCGTAATGAAATATTGAATCAGAAGTTTGAAATGGTACTCACGATCTTTATAGAAAGAGCCTCTAGACCTAGATCTCTATTTAGATTTACCCCCCNCCCCCCCGTTCCACTCTAGGACTCGTCGATTTGGGAACAAATTCACTTATTTCATTTTCCCACGAAGAAAAGGAAGGGAGTGATCTAGCATAATTTTATCCTTTTTCCTCTTTTCCTTTCGGAGGAGAACTAAAATGAAAAAAAGGGAAAAGTCAAAGCATCTGGGAAAAAACGATTGATCTCTATCAATAGACCGGCCAAAGACCCGAACCATAAAGTAGCTAGCACAGGCGCTGTGGAAAGATATGTCTTTATATCTCGCATTGTAAGTTTTCCTCATCGATCGTGGTACTTATATGATATGGTTAGCTACATCTGTGTTTATGGGTCACTTGTACTTGTACGGGGAACTCGTCGGAACTGAAAGAGATATGTACAGTGATCCAGGATACAAGATGCTCCTCCTAGTTCTAGAACAGAAAAAAGATATTCCCAAATATCGCGATAGTCATTCTTCTAAATGAGAGATTCTCTGTGTACATAGTCCATTTGCAAGACCGAAAAATAATGAAAGTGTAAGAAATGTGAGAAAAAAAAAAAGATTTTCACCGTATAAAATAACATTGTCTAACAATTGAAAGGGATGTAGCGCAGCTTGGTAGCGCGTTTGTTTTGGGTACAAAATGTCGCGGGTTCAAATCCTGTCATCCCTACCTATTCCTTTCCCTATGGAAGAGAAAGAAAGAAGAACAAGGGATCAATTGAGATCGATTTGGATGGAACATCAACTATCAGTGATTGAATCATACCATATACAAAAGTATTTTTTTGGGGTACAAAAGGTCTGTTTTTATTTATCTCTCATCTAAATACTTTGATAAGAAAGCGCTCTTAGTTCAGTCCGGTAGAACGTAGGTCTCCAAAACCTAATGCCGTAGGTTCAAATCCTACAGAGCGTGATTCTTTTCATATCGAAATCAAATTTTATTGATGGATCATCAATAGCTTCAACTGTAACAATCAATGGAATCTGACCTCCCGAAATAAGTGGGAGGTCAATGAAAAAGGATGTTCCTCAATCAAATATCCAATTGATCACCACGTCGGTATTGTAAATATGCAGTTACAGATGATCCGGCCGAAGTTATAGGAATTAGACCTAACACAATTCCAGAGGGCAAAGCTTCAATCATTTCGATTCAGATAAATAAATATAGGTAATATCCACTTTGGATAGTACCCTAAAATTGCTATGAATCTCAATAATTAGAAATCGGCATTGGGAGAAGCAACGGAATCATCGGAATATTGAATGAACCTAAAGGGGTTTCCTTCTTCTTGATTTCAAAGAAGTCGTATCTTGCTTGAACCAATGAATAGGGCTAAGGTGAAGATTAGGGAAGCCAATAGAAAGCCAAAATAGCTAGTTATAGTAGGCGTGAAAAAACTGAATGGAATACGTTTGCTACATATCTTTACGAGGCAATTACCTAAGTTTTCTTTTTCATAACCTAGAATAGGATGGGAATACGAAAGATAAATTGTCCAAATGGGTACCAATTCGTAATCCTGTATTAACCAGTCACTATGAATGTTACGAACAAACATGAACGAGAAGGAATATCTGATTAAAAATAGGTTCATTATCTCAGATAAGGGATTCCAAAAATGAATCAAGCGATCCACGAATAACACCAATACCAACTGACCCTCTTTGGGAATTATGGAACGCAATCTTCTTTCAAGAGCTACAAGGTAAACGAATTGAATTCAATCATTCCGATTGAATCACCTGGCAGTATTTTTTTATTCTTTTTTTTTTTTTTTTTTTTTTTTTTAACATGGGAATCTGGGAATGATCCAATCGTACCCGTTACTCTAGTAGTACAAATAAGAATTGAGGAATCCCGAAGGAAGAAAACGAAAATGTCATCCCCCTCTTCTTCTTTTTTTTTCCAAAAGAGAGAAACTTGTGCTCCAAATCGAGCATAAGGTTTCATGGTCCCAGGCCTAGCAATTACCATTCCACGTTCCACATACTGTTTCTGCATATTTCGAAGGAACATTCTTACGGTATTTTCAGCAAGTATAGAGTATTCCTAAATATCTTCGAACCTATGATATATGATAGTTGTACCGCGAGTCTCTCTCTCTCAATCCGACTATTTAGACTGTTCTTCTCGTTCGAATAGTTCCTCTTTCTGTACAATCGGAGTAGCTTCAGTTCTAAAGATTGGGACGGAAAGAACCTCTTCTGCGGTCATAGGAAAGGTTTTCATAGGAAAAGTTTTGTGAATTTCACGTTTAGGTGTAGGATCCACTTTATCCATCATTCCTAGATCTCATCGATCCACTTATTTGCATCTCTATATGAATTCTTAAAGCTAGTAGGGCAGGGCCTGGTACTACAAGAATTCTATCTACTGGAAAATAGGAATAGCTCGATCCTCACATACCTACAATTCGACCAAGTTCCATAAGATTTCAATATTCACCTGGTCCTCCTCATCCAGTAATACTGTGAGATAAGTAATACTTACTCATTCGGCCAAAGTACTTTGTTATTAAGTGATTAGGTTCGTGGCATAACTCCACCTGCTCTCGATTGCTATTGGGAGAACACCCTCCATTTATGTAACACCAAGGATCCTCCCTTTATATAACCCAAATGACTGGGATGATCTACACAAACATAATAGAAAGAGAGGAAAAAAGGATCTTATTCTAGATGAGTTGCATTGATAGTGATGCCCCTTGCTTCTTCCTCCGAAGAGACATCAATCTCATCCCCTTTATTCACTATACATCCGCCTGGAGCAATTCGAGCCACTACAACGACCACTGCTGAAGTGGTTTTCGCCATGATCCATGTGTTCAATTGTCCAATATCTACATGAGGTTCCTCACGTCCGAGTCTATCCCGCCGAGGAGACATACGAGATTCTTTCTCCAGTGGGGAAAACTGGGAGAATAAAGAAATTGATTAAGTTGACCGTAATTGGGAGGAACAGAATCATTATATCCCTTCCTTTCTAATCTGAATCGAAATTGTATTGCTGTGTCAGAGGAAGGCTAGCTATACCGGTCCAATATACCTGAAATATACCCTTGGTATAATATTGACAATCCAACAAGGATTAGAGAAGATATCAGTAATTCTCCATCTCCTAATCTCTATCTTTTATGGGATCAATTCCCCCTTGGCTGTACAAGAATATACGGAGCTGAACATGTCTGGGAATACGGGAGAACGCTCTTTTGCTGACATTATTACCAGTATTCGATACTGGGTTATCCATAGCATTACTATACCTTCCCTATTCATTGCAGGTTGGTTATTTGTCAGCACGGGTTTAGCTTACGATGTATTTGGAAGCCCCCGGCCGAACGAGTATTTCACAGAAAATCGACAAGAGGTTCCATTAATCACTGGCCGTTCCGATCCGTTGGAACAACTCAATGAATTTACTAGATCTTTTTAGGAGGTACCAATGACCATAGATAGAACCTATCCAATTTTTACAGTTAGATGGTTGGCCGTTCACGGACTAGCTGTACCTACAGTTTTTTTCTTGGGATCAATATCAGCAATGCAGTTTATCCAACGATAAACTCTATCTAAATCACAGAGCTATGACACAATCGAACCCGAACGAACAAAATGTTGAATTGAATCGTACTAGCCTCTACTGGGGGTTGTTACTCATTTTTGTACTTGCTGTTCTATTCTCTAATTACTCTTTCAATTAAAAACAGTGCCTCTTATCTCATCCGGAGAGATCTGATACTCATAATTATCCATGACTGTTTATGTCTTGAGCATGACTACTTAATAAAATGTGAAAGGGAGCAAGAGAAATGGCCGATACTACTGGAAGGATTCCTCTTTGGCTGATAGGTACTGTAACTGGTACCCTTGTGATTGGTTTAATAGGCATCTTTTTCTATGGTTCATATTCTGGATTAGGGTCATCCCTATAGTAACAAAATGAACTGAACATAGATAAAAAAGACTATACATGTGAAAGTGAAGATTTCAATAAGACCTTACCCTTCTTTTAACTCGAAGAAGGGTAAGGTCTTATTGAAATCTATTTTCAAGATTTACTTCTATATGAATCATAAGATTCGTACAAATTACACGATTCTTTCAGCTACTCCAATGCCTTCTAGTAAAGTGATGAACCAATCTATTCTTTCGCTTCTGATACGTATTATCAAATAATTGGATTAATTTATACATTTCAGCTGTTCCTCCTAGGAAGAATGACTAAGGAATGGATCGTCCCGCCGCATAATATGCATGACTTTTGTTCATTTTCCCCAAATGAGAGATTCTGCGGATCATCCCTCTAAAAGTTAGAACTACGATAATCCGAATGTGTGAATATAGAATTTGAGCTCTTATGGTCCAAGCCGGAAATAGCACCTTTTCCCTTTCTATCTGAAATGAGCCTTTTTCATGAATTTGCTAGATAGATCCCATTTGCTCAATGAGTGGTATTGCCTTTTCTATCCATTTGCTCCTCTTTTTTCATGAACTTGAAAGGTTCTCAGTAGGACGTGCGAAAGACTTGGGATTTTACGAACGGGATCAGAAAAATCATTAGTTCCTCTTACCCTAAAGAGAAAGCGTAAAATCGATTTCGATCAAAGATTGAGGATCAGGAAAATAAGAATCTTTCCCGAGATCGTTTAGTCCCCCTCTTCCTTTTTTTCTCCTTCCTTCCCTTTGATATCCTTCGGATCATTCTTCTAGATATGATAAATGGATAAGAAAGCAAAAGAAAAAGGCTATATGGCACGGATATGGTATATGCTATGTAGCATATGAATAGAGGGCTGTTCGGCAAGTTGATCTGTTCTAGTGCTTATCAAGTCACTCCCTATTTGAAATGCACATATCTATCTATAGATAGATCTAGTAATGACTCATATCTTATTTACGAACAAGGGAGGGGAGATGATGATATTGAGGGCTCTCCAGGGGCATGACCTTATTATTTGAATTGTACATGATTGCATCAGCCACCAATAAACAGCCAAACCTTTCGGTCAACCTCATGTTTGAAAATCTATGGACCTAAAAATTCATCTCGGCCAATTGAACTTTCTCAAATTGTTTCTTCTTAAGGACCAAAAAGATTTGTGCCAAAATGACAGATGCCAGGAGTAATAAGAGACCTTGAACACGTAATGGATCTTGAAGTACTATTTCTGCATCTCCTTGGCCAAATCCACCCACATTAGGATTATTCGTTAATGGCTGATCAACTTTGATGAATTCACCCTCGGAAATAAGAAGTTCCGGTCCCGGAGGTACGATATCCACCACTTGACGACCATCTGATGCATTATCGATAGTGATTTCATATCCACCCTTTTCTTTACGTAATATTTTGCTCACTCTACCCGTTGTTGAAGCATTATAGACCGTATTGTTGCTCTTGCTTCCATCGGGATAAATTTGTCCCCTTCCTCTATTACCACCCACATATATGGGATATTTAAGAAAATGAACTTCTTTATTAGTAGCAGGATTCGGTGAAAGGATGGGAAACACAATTTCACTATATTTCTGACCGGGAACAGGACCTATTACAAGAATCTCTTTTTGATTAGGACGATAATTCTGAAAATAAAGATTACCTATTTTTTCTTTAATCTCGGGAGAAATACGATCAGGAGGGGCTAATTCAAAGCCCTCAGGTAAAATTAGAACAGCTCCTACATTCAAAGCCCCTTTCTTACCATTAGCAAGAACTTGTTTTATTTGCATATCGCAGGGGATTTGAACAACTGCTTCAAATACAGTATCAGGAAGCACGGATTGTGGAACCTCAATGTTCACAGGCTTCTTAGCCAAGTGACAATTAGCACATACAATACGTCCAGTTGCTTCTCGGGGATTCTCATAACCCTGCTGCGCAAAAATGGGATATGCATTTGAAATAGATGTCCGAGTTATCATATGTATCATGACCAAGATGGAAATTGATCGAGTCATCCACTTTTTCATCCAGTCATAAGTATTTATATTCCGCATGGTTCGATTATTGGTTCCAAATCTCTTTACGATAAATGGGGTAGATAGCTACCATAATTACCTGCCCGCAATTCCGCTATTATATTAACTCCAAAAGTAATAAATCAGAAGTATCCCACTGAAAGAGAGGGAAAGGAGGAAAGGGAAGAGAAAGAGTAAAAAGGAGATCTGTAATAGTTAGTTTCTGTACGAAAATCCAATTCCTATTCACTCGTTGTCGGATAGAACAACCTATTCTTTATTCATTCCTATTTATTCATTCATTGAATGATAAATCACTACAAGTGAAGGAGATATACGATTTAAGTGACGGAAGATCCAATATTTGAAAATTGTATCTGAGATGACCGGAAAAGTTGAAACGAGACCAGATATTCTTTGTTCATCATGAGAAAACCCATAATTTTCGGAGATCGAATCGATCATCAGTTCCCAACCATGGGGCGAATGGAACCCAATACATAAATCGGTTACTAAAAGAATAGAAAACGCTTTCATCGTATCGCTCAGGCTATGGAATAATTCTTGGATCCAAGAATTGAGAACGACAAGTTTTTCCTTACCCAGAATGAAATAAGCACCTGGAGTAGCAAAACATATAAAATTTGCCAATAAATGTGAGATGATCTGGATCAAATCTTCATTGTACATTTCGACTAATTGGATCGTTTTTTTGCGAATCTCTATACGAAGATCTTGTGAATGTGTTTCCGAAGAATCTTCCACCATTCTCTCCAACAGGAATAGTTCTTCTATTTCTCCGAATCTTTCTAGAGCGTTTTCTTCTTGGAGATAATCAGAAAATTCCCGAGACTGACCAGTATTCCACCAATTCGTAACCCAAGGCTCCAAACCTTTCTGGAATGAAATAGAGATTCCCCAGGGCAGGAATACTAGACATGCAAGGTATCGTAGGGAAGCTAATGCTTTATATTTGGCCACTTTAAATTCGTGAATCGCTAACGAACCCGATTCACTCGTCAGCTCTGTCCGAAATCTGGATAAAGTACGAGTTGTAGAACGAGGTATGGGACCTATAGATTCAGGATCTACTGCGTAATTGTTCGACCCTTAAAAAAAAAGATTCTTCGGATGAGGAACGGTTTGTTCCGGATAAAAAGGAGGAAAAAAAAAAAAAGAAAAATAAAAGGAAAGAGACGAATGTTTATTGGCAAAAAAGAGAGAGAACTTAGGGATAGAATCCATTATCATTTAATAAATTGGTCTAAAAATGCCAATTCTGCGCTCCAAAGGACTCCAGTATATTACGAATACTGAAATTCTCGAATTCCGTACGCATATATGGAATTGGAGTTCGACAAAGACATTTTGGAGAGAATGCCATATCTAGTAATTGTTTCATGTCATATCCGTCTACTGGCTCTATAGGCCTTCTACAAGGAGCGATATGGAGTCTTTGGGAACTACCGAAGGAATTTGCATTGATATGATCATCGCATAAGTACTACTTTGCGGGAGGGAACTGCATGGTATTTCTCCCGAACAAATCTTAGTTACATTGTAACTTCCCTCTCTCTGGTACATATAGATCTGTCCGTTAAGATGTTCGAAGAACAACGAGAGAACATCCATTCCTTGGTTCATTTCAAAATACTTCAATTGATATACGCAAGAAACGAGCTAATTCGGCAGCTTTTTGTTCCATTTCCCGTAAGGTTAAATTCTCACCAGTACGAGCTAGGGGAATGTCTCGCTGGCCCTTTATTTCCATATAAAGAACACGACGGGGATAAAGACCTTCTTGAACTTCCATTTTGATCGCCTGAATATCTTTCATGAGAAATCGAAGAAAAGTACGACGATTTCTTCCGGGAAATCCCCAACGAAAAAGACATACAATTCCTTCTTCTTCATCAAACTTATCGTAACCACTACCTACATTCCATAAAATTGTACACCACAAATAAGAGCTAATGAACAGACCTGCAATACCATAAAAACACATTACAATTCCTTGTGGAACAAAAAGGATTTGCTGAGATGACAATACGGGTATCAGGTTCTTACCAAGATAACTTGAAATTCCGACCAAGAAAAATCCTAGTGAACCAAAAAAAAGGATACAAGCCCGACAAAAATTACTTGTTCTTCGAGATCCTGTTATAGGTTCTATCCAGAGCCATTCAGATCGCCAATTCATAACAGATTTTATTCAATTTCGTCCTACTCGGTTTTAGAGAAAATGGCCAAAACTTGACTCCTTTGGCTTCCGAAGTAACTCTTATTAACTAGCTATATGCATATCAAAGAATTTTTATCTAAAAGAACATTTACTTTCTTTCTCTCCTTTCCATGTTCCCCATTCTTTCTATTTTTTAGGAAATTACTTATCAATTGTAAAAACAACACCTCGTCGGATCAGTGGAATAGAAATACCATCTCCATATACACATAGATATGTATGCGTATAAAGATAGAAATCTCTATACATTTATACATGCATACATATGGTATATGTACCACATGGTACACCTCCCATATGTTGATAAATAGATATAGATATCTATTTTGTTCGTGTCCGGAGTAGGATTAGTCCCATTTAAGATCATCAGGAACAGATAGATATCCCATTTATTCCACAATTGAGAGATTCAAATTGATCTATAAGATCTGATCCGATCAGATTTATAAAATCTCGTCCTTCTGAACATAAAAGTACAAAAAAGCCATTGTAATTGCCGGAAAAAATAAGCCCGCTAAAGGCACGAAAATCGAAGGTAAGTTGGGATTTGTCATAGAACGAATACCCTAATATTTATCTCTATTACAAGGAATGATTATAGGACCAAATAAGTGGACCTAGTCGCCCCTCTCCATAAAAGACATGCACGAGAATCTTGTTCCTTTTTCCGTCAAATATTTTTATGAGTCTCTGTAAAATCATTTTACGTCGAATCCGAGATATTCTTTTTATTCTTATTCCTTTTTTTATGTCTATGAGATCCGGAGTCAATAATGAATGAGAATTTTTGGTATTAGGACTCAATAAATGTATACAAATATATCACAGCGCTTATCCATATTATAACACTTGATCAAATAGTAGCAAGAACATGGATCCGTAATTTTCCCCAATTCCGGGGAGCGATAAATTCACTATTCTATTGCATATCGTTCATAAGAATAGTTAGTTACTATTTAGTTGTTAATATTGAGTTCCTATTAATAATAGGATCGAGGATCAATAATAGGCTAAAAAAAGGAAAGATGAGGAACAATTCTCTGAAGTTGATTCTTTCGATTTTCGCTATGAGAGGGGACTGTATCATTGTCACTTTCGTTACGAGGAGCTGAACTTGAGAATTGTTGTTCGTTACAAGAAACTAAACCTAACATTCGTTCTTTTTCACAAGGAATTAAACCGTAAAGCTGAAATGGCTCACTCAGAACACCTTTTAAAAGACTACGCGGAACGATCAGATCAAATGAACCATGATCAAATAAATGCTCAGCTACCTGCAAACCGTCAGGTACTTTCTGACCTGATGTTTGTTCGATTACTCTTCTACCTGCAAATGCAATGTATGCTTTAGGTTCAGCAATGATGATATCTCCCAACATACCAAAACTAGCAGTCACTCCACCGGTTGTGGGATATGTAAGGATCGATACATATAACAACTTTTTCTCCAATTGATGGATATATAAAGCAGTAGATATTTTAGCCATTTGCATTAAACTGAAACTTCCCTCTTGCATGCGTGCTCCTCCGGAAGCACACACCATGATTACTGGGAGAAATTGCTTGGTAGCGTATTCGATCAGACGAGTAATTTTCTCACCTACCACGGAGCCCATACTACCTCCCATGAACTGAAAATCCATAACTCCAATTGCGATAGGAATACCATTTGGTCGACCTATGCCTGTTTGAACAGCATCAGTTAAACCTGTCCTTATTTGGCAGGAAGTGATACGATCTATATGAGGTTCATCCTCAAAATGAAATTGAATCGGATCTGGGGCGGCCATGTCCTCATCCATAGGATGCCAAGTGCCATGATCAATTGAAAGTTCGATTCTGTCTGAACTACTCATTTGCAAATGATATCCACATTCTTCACAAACACTCTTATTCTGTCTCAAATATTTCATATAGAGCAAGTTCTCACGATTGTCGCACTGGACCCATAATCTGTTATTAAAATCAATCTTTATATTCTTGTTTTTGTCCATCTCATTGACGATATAGTCCTTACTAGTCCTTTCGATCAGATCTTCGATTGATCCACTTATTTTACGCCTTTCTTCGAACCATTCTTTCAAGGACATAGAGTTCTACCTAGATATGAGTATAAAAAAGGGGAGGAGATCTCTTGTTACTTTGCAATTTTCTTTTCCATGAGGGATCTTATTAGACAAAATAGATCCAATTATTAGTATATTAAGTATTACTATTATTAAGTAATACTATATTATTAGTATTAGGATCGTTACCGAAAGAATAGTGGGATGAATCATTTCCATTTTATTCGTAGTAATCCGAAGCATTGATCCGAGATTATGATAGAACCTTTTATTTGGTTATCAATAAAGATTCTCTTTTATACCACAAGAAAGAGTAATTATCATCCGAGAGAGAAGGATCATACGATATGATCGATCCGTTTTCCCTCTTTATGAAACCTATGGAATCTTTGTAAAAAAGGTCTATGTCTCAGCACGGGATACAGCAAGGGGGACAATGTCCAAAATGGGCTAGGAGGGATTCGAACCCTTGACTTCATGGTCCGGGACCATGGTCTCTGATCCACTGAGCTACCAACCCTATAGGATGATCCATAAGATCAATTTATGGGATGGATAAAATCCATGCCAACAACATTTTCATAAGCTTTGAGCTATTCGATCTTGGGAAAAATAAATAAGATATTGATTTATGTATATAGGTATGTACATATTTATACATGTACATAGATAGATATGGATCTATGCATATATCTAATCTCCATTTACAATTCGGCTCAATCTTTGTAGTAAAAGATTGGGCCGAGTTCTATTAGGAAAACGAACGGAGAGTCACTCAATTACAAGACATCCATTGCCTCAAATTCAAATTTGATCTCCTTCCATACTTCACAAGCAGCAGCTAATTCGGGACTCCATTTACTAGCTTCGCGGATCACTTCATTACCTTCACGAGCAAGATCACGTCCTTCATTACGAGCTTGTACACAAGCTTCTAAGGCAACTCGATTCGCTACTGCACCAGGTGCATTTCCCCAAGGGTGTCCCAAAGTTCCCCCACCGAACTGTAGTACGGAATCATCCCCAAAGATCTCGGTTAGAGCAGGCATATGCCAAACGTGAATACCCCCCGAAGCTACGGGCAGAACACCTGGCATAGATACCCAATCTTGGGTGAAATAAATACCACGACTTCGGTCTCTTTCAATAAAATCGTCACGCAGTAGATCAACAAAACCCAAAGTTACGTCTCGTTCTCCTTCAAGTTTACCTACTACAGTACCGCCGTGAATATGATCTCCACCGGACATTCGCAATGCTTTAGCTAGCACACGGAAGTGCATACCATGATTTCTTTGTCTGTCAATAACTGCATGCATTGCGCGGTGAATGTGAAGAAGTAGGCCATTGTCTCGGCAATAATGAGCCAAGCTGGTATTTGCAGTAAAACCTCCCGTCAGGTAGTCATGCATGACGATAGGAACTCCCAATTCTCTGGCAAATACTGCCCTTTTGATCATTTCTTCGCATGTACCTGCAGTAGCATTCAAGTAATGTCCCTTAATTTCACCCGTCTCAGCCTGAGCTTTATAAATTGCTTCTGCACAGAAGCAGAAACGATCTCTCCAGCGCATAAATGGTTGGGAATTTACGTTCTCATCATCTTTGGTAAAATCAAGTCCACCACGAAGACATTCATAAACTGCTCTACCATAGTTTTTGGCAGATAAACCCAATTTGGGTTTAATAGTACATCCCAATAGAGGACGGCCATATTTGTTTAATTTATCTCTTTCAACTTGGATACCATGAGGTGGACCTTGGAAAGTTTTGGAATAAGCAGGAGGAACTCGCAAATCTTCTAGGCGTAGAGCTCGTAGGGCTTTGAATCCAAATACATTACCTACAATGGAAGTGAACATGTTAGTAACAGAACCTTCTTCAAAGAGGTCTAAGGGGTAAGCTACATAGGCAATAAATTGATTTTCCTCCCCAGGAACGGGCTCGATGTCATAGCATCGCCCCTTGTAACGATCGAGACTGGTAAGTCCATCGGTCCAAACAGTGGTCCATGTACCAGTGGAAGATTCAGCGGCTACTGCAGCTCCCGCTTCCTCAGGCGGCACTCCAGGTTGAGGAGTTACTCGGAACGCTGCCAAGATATCGGTATCTTTGGTTTGATATTCAGGAGTGTAATAAGTTAATCTGTAATCTTTAACACCAGCTTTAAATCCAACACTTGCCTTAGTCTCTGTTTTTGGTGACATAAGTCCCTCCCTACAACTCATCAATTAATAACTCTTGCAAGGACGAGGTCTGCTCGACATGGATCGAACGTAAAGAAAGGATTTCACAGGAATCTCCTGCGGAACCATGAACTAACTCAAGTCGTCCGTTATTGGGCAATAAGATTTGCCAAATACACTATTATTGTATAATGTTCTTTATGTATGGCGCAACCCTATCTTTGCTTTTCAAGTTCCTCCATGCATTGACCCAAGGACCTTTCAGCTATTAGACTAGTTAATGGATTTAAAGAACCGAATCGACCTTTGATCCTAATAGATAATATATGTATGTGTAGATTGTAGATCTAAAAGCAGATATATAGGACGAAAAAAAAAAAATAAAAAAAGAAAAATAGATGTGCGTATGAAAGGAAGAGACAACGACCGATGAGAGAAAGATTATGAATAGGGTTCAAGTTCCGCATTGAATGGATAATCTGGACGCAATCTGGGGTGAAATGCTTATAGTTATGGACAAATTGAAGACTTTCTCATGATTTTTATCCATCTACTTCATGTTCAAAATAAAAGTTGAACTTGAGAAGCGAAATATCACTAAGTAGATCAAGGTGGTAACTCTCATTCATCATGAACTGATCGATTCGATACTAAACATTTTTAATAGTATTAGCGAGCAATTCGAACAAATCTCCCTTTTTATTATTATGAGAACCAATCCTCTTGCTCTTGGGGTTCCCACACTTGTGGAAAAGAATGTGGGACATATTGTTCAAATCATTGGCCCAGTACTGGATGTAGTTTTTTCTCCAGGCAATATGCCTAATATTTTCAATTCTTTGATAATTAAGGGCAAAGATACGGCTGGTCAAGAAATTAATGTTACTTGCGAGGTACAACAATTATTGGGAAATAATAAAGTGAGAGCTGTAGCTATGAGTGCTACAGATGGTCTGAAGAGAGGAATGAAAGTAATTGACACAGGAGCTCCCCTGAGTGTTCCGGTTGGTGGAGCTACTCTCGGACGAATTTTCAATGTTATTGGAGAACCTGTCGATAATTTAGGTCCTGTAGATGCTCGCACAACATCTCCTATTCATAGACCCGCTCCTGCCTTTATACAGTTGGATACAAAGTTATCAATCTTCGAAACAGGCATTAAAGTGGTGGATCTTTTAGCTCCTTACCGCCGTGGAGGAAAAATAGGACTATTCGGGGGAGCTGGGGTAGGTAAAACAGTGCTCATCATGGAATTAATCAACAATATTGCTAAGGCTCATGGAGGTGTATCTGTATTTGGCGGAGTAGGAGAACGCACCCGTGAGGGAAATGATCTTTACGTTGAAATGAAAGAATCGGGAGTAATTAATGAACAAGATATCTCGGGATCGAAAGTAGCTCTGGTCTATGGCCAGATGAATGAACCACCAGGAGCTCGTATGAGAGTTGGGTTAACCGCCCTAACCATGGCTGAATATTTCCGAGATGTCAATGAGCAAGACGTACTTTTATTTATCGACAATATCTTCCGTTTTGTCCAAGCGGGATCAGAAGTATCTGCATTATTAGGCAGAATGCCTTCCGCCGTGGGTTATCAGCCAACTCTTAGTACAGAAATGGGTTCTTTGCAGGAAAGAATTACTTCTACCAAAGAGGGATCTATAACCTCCATTCAAGCAGTTTATGTACCTGCAGACGATTTGACCGACCCCGCTCCTGCTACAACATTTGCACATTTAGATGCTACTACCGTATTATCGAGAGGATTAGCTGCCAAAGGCATCTATCCAGCAGTAGATCCTTTAGATTCAACATCGACCATGCTCCAACCTTGGATCGTGGGCGAAGAACATTATGAAACTGCACAAGGAGTCAAGCAAACTTTACAGCGTTATAAAGAACTTCAAGACATTATAGCTATTCTTGGACTGGACGAATTATCAGAAGAAGATCGTTTAACCGTAGCAAGAGCACGAAAGATTGAACGTTTCTTATCACAACCCTTTTTTGTAGCAGAGGTATTCACTGGTTCCCCGGGTAAATATGTCGGTCTCGTAGAAACAATTAGAGGTTTTAAAATGATCCTTTCCGGAGAATTAGATGGTCTTCCCGAACAGGCCTTTTATTTGGTGGGTAACATTGATGAAGCTACCGCGAAGGCTATGAACTTAAAAGTGGAGAATTAATTTAAAAAATGACCCTAAATCTTCGTGTACTGACTCCTAATCGAGTTGTTTGGGATTCAGAAGTTGAAGAAATCATCTTATCTACCAATAGCGGTCAAATTGGCGTATTACCAAATCATGCTCCCATTGTTGCAGCTTTAGATATAGGGATCACAAAAATACGTCTCGATGGGCAATGGTCTACTATGGCTTTGATGGGCGGTTTCGCCAGGATAGACAATAATAAAATCACCATATTGGTAAATGATGCAGAGAAAGGTATTGACATCGATCCTCGAGAGGCTCGGGAAACTTTTCGAATAGCTGAAGCTGACCTAGCTCGAGCTGAAGGCAAGAGACAAGTGATTGAAGCTAATGTAGCTCTCAGAAGAGCCAGGACACGATTAGAGGCTATCAGTGCTATTTTGCCCTCCGTCTCTAATTAACGTAAGGATTTCGGATAATTATTGAAAATGGATTCTTTATTCCAATCAAATCCAATAGTAGGTAAAACTTATTAGATACCAAAGTAAATGACATCTAATAAGTTTTACCTACTATTGGATTTGAACCAATGACTCCCGCCGTATGAAAGCGATACTCTAACCACTGAGTTAAGTAGGTCATTTATCATCATAAATAGAGTTGGATCTATGAACATTCTAAATGGAATTGAACTTATGAACAATATGTCCCTGGCAGGATTGAACTGATTGGGACGTATTAGATCATGAAATATCCACCTTGACAAAGGGGGATCCATTTGGTTATGATAGTGTATCATTAAGAATAGCAAGGGCTATAGCTCAGCAAGGTAGAGCACCTCGTTTACACGTGCGCCAATGCTTTTCAAGAGAGTTCATCGATTCATCTGATCCATGAAATAGATCTTATGTGAAATACTGATGTCTTACTCCATCGATCGATCTGGGAGAACAATAGCATGACAAGGATGAGGTTCGATCTGATTCCAATTCCGGATCTAGTTGATATGGTAAATCTCAGGTTCATTCAATGCTAGGCATAATGAGTACAATACGGGGACCTCAAAATATCTTCTTTTCGCTCTATGAACTTTGAGGTGTATGGAGTCTCATATTTAACTTTCAGAGCGATAGAGACTCTATTTGGGTTCAATCTGTGCCTGAACGAGGCAGACCTACGTCGAGGGAACGAACCTTTTGAATCACTTTGGGATTGCTTCCGAAAAAAAAAAAAAGAATAACTTGGAGCACACGGAGCCATCTTATTATCTTTCTGGAAAGGAAAGAATGGCAGACTAACTGATCGATCCATCAGTTCATGAAAGAGCCCAATGCAAGAAAAATGCATGTTGGGTTTTTGGAACAGTTCAAATCATTTCGATAATAATAACTTTGATCTGTTTTACCGAGAAGGTCTACGGTTCGAGCCCGTATAGCCCTATACATTCCACTGAGTTTTGGTATTACTATATTACTTCTTTATCCTTATATCCCTTATTACCTATGACTCAGTCCTAAAGAGTCTCTTGGAGACTGTCAACTATTCTTATATGCCCATGAATAGATCGATAGGAACGTGGAAACGGGGCAGATCATCTAACTTATGATGATCCCTTGTTTATTGATCTATAAAAATCAGTAACACATGACTGACATGTTGATATGCTCTTATCACCCATTATTGAGGGGTTATTAATACACCTCCGATAACCCCAAGCAAGGTCACAATGATTTGTCCCAGTACATCTGTAAGGTCTGAATCTATTTGAGAACTTCGGTCGAATAATAATTAGCATCGATCATCAAAACCTCATTGGTCTAACAGATGCAGGGGACTCCTGGTGTAATGAATGACTAAAGGGAGATCTAGAAAGGTATCTGCCCGATCTAAATAGTTCGTATCGCAGAAATGAAACTAATCGTGACATAATTTACGAAGGGCAAGGCCGTAATTCATATAAGAGGTACTCATAGATCAAATGAATTATAGAATGAAGTATTCTATATATACCCCGATTTGCACAATGTTCATCGAAATGTCCCGAGATCCAAATAAATACGTATTTATCAACAGCCTTTATGAAACTGATAGCCCGGAGCCGTAGGAAAAGAGGACAATTTGTGGATCACGATATTCTCTATCACTTTGATCCTATCGAGATATCAGTAAGTTCTGAATGGTTCTGAGATATAAAAGCATATCCAGATCCAAAAACTGCTGACAAAAACGTGAAAAGTTCATCCTGTAATCATGAAAATTATGAGCATACTTATTAGATACAAATATTGGATTGGAAAGCCCCATGCTTTTCTGGAGTATCCAATTATTCATTCAAAGAGTTTGTATTAGTCCCACTATTAGGTACAATTGGATCTGAAGTTTATACTCAAGAATTCGACTTCCATGAAAGGGACTTCGACCGATTCATATTAGAATTCATTCTATCTAGAGCACCCCAATAAGACTTAGGTTATTGGGTGGATGAATGGAGAGAATCTAACGATTTTCTTAAAATCGATCTCTCATCGAAATGAAACGATCCAGAATGGGACAACGTTTCATCATATGATAACCCTGATAAGATTGATCCGGGGTCTATTCGATCCGATCAAAATTTCCCATTTGATCTGGATCAGAGACGTGTACTCTATTTAGACCTATATGTGGTCTCGGGTGTTTTCCTGAATGCGTCGGATCTATCCTTATTGATCTAAACATATGCCTAAGAGTTGGAATGGAATCTATTGCCAAAGAAAGAGGCTCGATGCCAGCCATCCCCTGGAGTAGCCAGAATACTCGTATAGCATGTACGGAAATCAACGTCGAGTAATGTGAGATTCGAAAAGGATTAATTATTTGTATTGTAAATATACAATACGTACGATGGATCACGAGAACTTCTATGAATTACCCATGGAAACTCGGCTGTTATCTCGATCGAGAGTAAACGTACGATCATATCATCTCAGCAGCGTGTCTGAGAACGTGTATAACGCGGAGAATAATTGATGGGCATCGTCTCCGAGAATAAGACTCTTTTGTAGGTCTCAACAGAAAATGAGCAGATAGAGTCGTTCGGTTGGAATTTTTATTCCGATAGGTCCCCCCCCCTCTCCGGCAGATCGTAAACTTGGCATAATTCATCCGCCGAGTGATTAGGTATTTCCTCCATTATTGTACAGGATTCATTCTGTTATTCCGATCGATCCGCTCCGATTGCTCATCATCATTCCATAATTCGAATTGATGTGGACCTTCCTTGGTAAGATCAGGATCCTATTTGGGTAGGCTTATCCAAGGAAAATCTGAGATCTCCGGATTCCTCCCCTACTTTACGATGGAATAACCTGGATCAGTTACCTTCTAAACATTATGTAAATCGTTCTGAAATGTATAAACGTCCGCCTCTCTCCCCTGATTGGTCCATTGGATTGGTCGGTAACGTATTCTTCGAAGTATCCTCCGTAGATCACTCCCAGTTCAGCTAGTTTTACCGTCGTGATTGGAACAGGAATTGTTTCTTGCTCTATTCAAGATTCCTATTACGGGATGCCCTGGAATCTTTATCCTGTTGACCTAGGGAGGGGTGCGACCAGAAACTTGTTCAGTTCGATCAACGCGGTTACATCAACAGAAGTTATAGGATCGCTTAATATTGTCCATCAATCCTAAAGTAGTATTTGTCGTTCAATGCCCGGCCGGGTCAACAAGGCACAAATAGACTTGGACCTTTATGAATTCCAATTCATATTCCCGGAATGGAACGACTGTCTTGATCCTGAATCAAAAGTCATATCACAGAGGAAATAACCCCTTAGTACTTTTTATCTTTAATAGACGGATCAATCCCTGTTACGGGATCGATAAAGATATTACTGAATGAAGCTCCGGGGGAAATAGTTTATCCGGCATATTATCGAACGGAATCAATTCTATATCTGTCCACATGTTAAATACATAGTACTGGTCGGATTCATCTATTAATAAGCTTCATTCTCCGCGAGATTGACCCATTCATTTCCATGGTCACTTGATCCTTTTTCTCTTTCTTCAGTACTACAAATGGATCTGGATACTACGAATAGACGATCCAATTGAATCCTACTCCTGGAATCATTTGTATAACGAACCAAAGCATCAACGCACGTTACAATTGTTTGAAGATTCATTCCAAATCTCTGACAACTGAGATTTCCCCCTTCTCATATTCTCCCAATATTGTGAAATGTTCACTATTTCCTTCCGTTGATGAATCCGGAAACCCGAAAATTTCTACACTTGTCCCATTACCTACATAAGTATCTGACAAAGAACTCAATTGTCCCTAAGGGCAATCGTGTGAGATGGACCATGCCGAAAAGGCATAATTCTACAAATTGAATACATAAGCCTTTTTCTTGTTATAAGAGATGGATAGGTTTCTGGGGGTTCAATGGAATATATAGATAAACTGAATATGGGTATAAAGAAATTCGGATATGAAACAAGCAGATGGAGTCGAACGACGCATCAGTGAAAAGAACGACCCTCCAATGAGAAAGATCCATATTTTGATGGACAAGATTCAAATATCGGAATAGAACATACAAGAAATCCTAAGCTCTTATAGAAATTCCTGGACATTTCCTTGCATTACATCAGGCCATGTCTCTCGTTACAACTCGAATCACGTGTAATTCGCCGAACCAATGTGCAAAACTGTGTTATTGCAAGATCGATTTCTAAGAAGAATCAATTTTTATTGTTTGACGGTAAATGAAAGTATATAAATGACTGATACGGGGGAGGAAGGATTAACCAGACTTTTCACTTCTGAAATAACCGGGGGTGAAATAAGTTGATTTCTCCCAGATAAATACGTAATACTTCTACATATCACATATACGAGTAATATTTCATTGAATGAATTTTGGAATAAGCCTTGGACAAAATAGTAATATGTAGATCGATGAAAATCAATTGTTCTATTTTTGGGAGAGGAGTGATGAATCCATTTACGGGAAAATGGAATAATTTGATCTATTTCACAGGAGTATATTCATGTTTCTACTTTTTGAATATGAGACTTTTTGGATCTTTTTACTAATATCTAGCCTCATGCCTATTCTGGCATTCCTAATTTCCAGAGCTTTAGCCCCCATTAGCGAAGGCCCAGAGAAGCTCACTAGTTATGAATCCGGTATAGAAGCAATGGGAGATGCTTGGATACAATTTAGGATTCGTTATTATATGTTCGCTTTGGTTTTTGTTGTTTTTGATGTTGAAACAGTTTTTCTTTATCCATGGGCTATGAGTTTCGATATATTGGGTATATCTACCTTTATAGAAGCTTCGATTTTCGTGCTTATCCTAATTGTTGGTTCAGTTCATGCATGGCGAAGAGGAGCATTGGAATGGTCTTAGCTTCCGAGTATTTGGGTGGTGGAGGGAAAGTAGAAAATGGCATAAAACCAGTGATGGGTTCTACAGAATCCCCTTTACTTGGTCAAACAACTCCAAATTCAGTTATTTCAACTACCCTAAATGATCTGTCGAATTGGGCCAGACTCTCCAGTTTATGGCCGCTTCTTTATGGTACTAGTTGTTGTTTTATTGAATTCGCTTCATTAATAGGTTCACGATTCGACTTTGATCGTTACGGTCTGGTACCAAGATCTAGTCCTAGACAAGCCGACCTCATCATAACAGCTGGCACTGTGACCATGAAAATGGCTCCTTCTTTAGTGAGATTATATGAACAAATGCCCGGACCAAAATATGTAATTGCTATGGGAGCATGTACTATTACAGGAGGAATGTTCAGTACAGATTCTTATAGTACCGTTCGTGGAGTGGATAAATTAATTCCCGTAGATGTTTATTTGCCGGGTTGCCCCCCAAAACCAGAGGCTATTATAGATGCTATAATAAAACTTCGTAAAAAGGTAGCTCGAGAAATATATGAAGATAGGACCAAGCTCCAACAAGGAAAGAGATATTTCACTCAAAATCATAAGTTTCGTGTTGGATCCAGTCTTTATACTGGAAACTATGATCAGAAGTTACTCCATAAATCTCCCGAACCTCAATCTGAATCTACTTCAGAGATACTTTCCAAAACCTTTGAATCTACTTCAGAGATACCCTCCGATTTTGTAAAATACGAGAATTCAGTATCTTTCCAGGAATCGAGGAATGAAGAATATTTTGTAAAGAGTAACGAACAGGAAATCAATTTTCAAAAATTCCATTGGAAATGTTAAATACTTATACGGATACTCCTACAAGAAAGACTAATGAAGTACAGGGTCGATTATCCGCTTGGCTAGCCAAGCATAAGTTAGCTCACAGACCTCTGGGTTCTGATTACCAGGGCATAGAAACTTTACAGATAAAATCTGAGGATCGGGCCTCTGTAGCTGTCGCTTTATATGTTTATGGTTTCAATTATCTCCGTTCTCAGTGTGCCTATGATGTAGCGCCGGGGGGATCATTGGCTAGTGTATATCACCTTACAAATATACAGGATGATGCGGATCAACCTGAAGAGATATGTATAAAAGTTTTTGTCCCAAGGAAAAATCCCAGAATTCCGTCTATTTTCTGGATCTGGAAAAGTGCTGATTTTCAGGAACGAGAATCTTATGATATGTTGGGAATCCTTCATGAAAGTCATCCACGCCTGAAACGTATATTGATGCCTGAGAGTTGGATTGGTTGGCCTCTACGCAAAGATTATATTACACCTAATTTCTACGAGATACAGGATGCTCATTGAATGGAATAAAATTGAATGGAATAAAAGTAAACAATCTTCGCTCTTACAATTTGAAATATTCAATTTGAACAATATATCATATTTTCGATGGAGTGAGATAAATAGACTTCTGCTAGTGTCGTAATGGAATCCCTTATCCATTTACATCATCCTACATTCTTGGATCTGGAAGAAACCTATTCGGGATAAATTAAGGAATCAAATTCGTTTACGCATCACAAACCATGTACCACGTACACATTCTATAATATACAAAAAGGAAGAGAAAGATCGGATTTCACTTGTACCAATTCCAGTTGAGAATAGATCCTATCTATTTACACTGTCAATTCCGTATTTCCGAGTTTTCGAACCAACTTTTATATACGCACGGGGTATCGAGATCCAATTGGAACGGGGAAGGACAATATGAACAAAAAGGGAGAAAGAGAACGGAACATGCTGATTCATCTATTATGATCGGGATCTATATGTACGTACATATAAATACATAAATATGTACGTACATATAGATACATAAATATGAATATGGATAACTGTGTATTATGATCTAGGTATATGGATATGGATGAGTATGTATGCCAATAGATATCCATCTATCTAGATAGATATTTCTCGATCTATGAGTTCGCATGCCAGGAACCAGATTTGAACTGGTGGCACGAGGATTTTCAGTCCTCTGCTCTACCAACTGAGCTATCCCGGCTCTTCCCTGTGCATCATTCTAACATAGGACCTGAACTTGTGTCAACTGAAGGGACCATAAAAAATGGGGATTTTTTTCCTAGTTAAAAAATTATTTTCGAACAAAATTTACGGGAAGTAACCATTCATGAGAAGGACTGCTAACGATCGAAGAATTTTCAATTCTCTATCCAGATTGGATATTTCAGATATCTAGATCTCTATCTATATATAGAGATCTAGATATCTATCTATAGATAATGAGAGATTCCTACTTCTATTTCTTCATGGGGGGGTGAATAAAAAGAATCAATTCGAAAGTGAGAATTACAAATTCGAAATTGTATAAAAAAAAAAAAAAAAAAAGAGAAATCAGTCATTCGGGAACGAACTCGACTTGGGGATAGAGAGATTTGAACTCTCACGGTCTATAAAGCCGACGGATTTTCCTCTTACTGCAATTTGCATTGTTGTTGGCATTGACATGTAGAACTGGACTCTATCTTTATCCTCGTCGAAAAATTCACTCCAGGAATCGATCCGACTTCCTCTTTAGGGAGGTGAAGTTAATCATTGGATTACTTAATGTCGAATTATTCCTTTAACTTAAAATTGACCCAAGCGTCTCACTAATAGTGAAATGCATAAAATGATTCAAGTCCCGATCATGAACTTTGCTTGATAGTATGGACCATTCCCACTTTTGGAGTGTAAATGTAAAGATTATTCCATAGATGCAGCACTGGGGAAAAGAATATTCATTCGTTAGAATAGCTTCCATCGAGTCTCTGCACCTATCCTTTCTCTTCCTAGTCAAGGAAACTATTGTCTCTGTAAACTGGATTTGGTTCAGGATTGCCCATTCTAAATGTCCTAGGGTTCCCTGGATTTGGAAGCTATCACTTGGTAGGTTTCCATACCAAGGCTCAACTCGATCAAGTCCGTAGCGTCTACCAATTCCGCCATATCCCCTTTTGAAAAACGAGATCCCACTGTAATCTCATCCTATTATTCCATTTTCATCAGAGTTATTCATTGGATATCCATTCGGTACTGGGAGAGATGTCTTCTCTTATTTCTTTCTCTCTTACCATCTCCACTATCATCTAGTATGACTGAAAATGATTCTATCATTTCTGCATTTCCCGCGCAATGTTTTTTCCCTTTCTGTTTGATTTGGAATAGTGAAACGATCAATATCAATTGATCCTTTCTTCCCTTCCTTTCTCTCGAACGAATCCACATCCAAGCAATGTTTCATTGGAATCTGGATTGCGTCATTGAGCTCAATTAGCTATAATTGCTAAGATTCCGAATATATTGATGAATATCATACTAATGATATGCAGTTATGGCTTATTCATACAAGCCCGCTTAGCTCAGAGGTTAGAGCATCGCACTTGTAATGCGATGGTCATCGGTTCGATTCCGATAGCCGGCTCTTTGTTATTCCCTTCATTCCTCCTCATGATCTATAATGTTTTGTTAGGATCAAGGAATATGGGGAAGATTCCTCTTTCTTCTGATCGTTGGTTCACGGGTCCGCTATGCCATGATCACTTTCAACTAGAAACGGAATGGGTTATTGAATGGAGCAGATCTATTTAGATCTCTCCAAACCAATTTTTCAAGAGATCTTTGTTCTCCATTTTGATGTTTATACGATTCATACTATTCTTCTTTCCAGTACTATTTGTTCATTTCGTAAAAGAAGGAGTTCTTATGTCCCGTTATCGAGGACCTCGTTTAAAAATAATACGTCGTCTAAGAACTTTACCAGGGCTGACTAATAAAAGACCGAAATCCAGGAATGATCCTACCAATCAATCTTCTTCTAGAAAAATATCTCAATATCGTATCCGTCCGGAAGAAAAACAAAAATTGCGTTTCCATTATGGACTGACAGAGCGACAATTACTTAAATATGTTCGTATTGCTGGAAGAGCCAAAGGATCAACGGGCCAGATCCTATTGCAATTACTTGAAATGCGTTTGGATAATATTATTTTTCGATTGGGTATGGCTCTTACCATTCCTGGAGCCAGACAATTGGTTAATCATAGACATATCCTGGTCAATGATCGTGTGGTAGATATACCAAGTTATCGTTGCAAACCCCGAGATGTTATTACTATAAGAGATCAACGGAGATCGAGAGCTATGATCGGGAAAAATCTCGATTTATCCCAGAAGGATCAAATGCCGAATCATTTGACTCTTCATTCGTCACAATATAAGGGATTAGTCAATCAAATAATAGATAGTAAATGGATCGGTTTAAAGATCAATGAATTGCTGGTTGTAGAATATTATTCCCGTCAAGCTTGAATTGAGAATGAAAAAGAGAGGTTCTTGTACATCTAGACAATTATGTTTCTCTCTTTTTTCTTTAAGGAGACGAGTAGATAGAATTGTTCGATTCTTGGGATTCGACTTATCTTTGTTCATCCCCCCGTACGCTATTATACGATATGATCATTAATGATACTTTCATTTATCGTCCGCTTTTTCCCAATGTTCTTTTACTTTCTCATATCACGAATCGACGTTTATTCTATTTCCCTATATCACGAAATAGGAGGGGATTGATCTCAGAATGATAAGATCATCCCCTTGGGATTCGATCTATTGGGAGAACAGAACGATGGGGAATAATAAGAAAGTTAAGGTGCGGAAAGAGAGGGATTCGAACCCTCGGTAAACAAAAGTCTACATAGCAGTTCCAGTGCTACGCCTTGAACCGCTCGGCCATCTTTCCTATGGGATCTTCCGATTCTAATCCACGGAATTGATGGATAGCAAGTCCCTTAGGAATTCTTATTCTTCGGATACGATCAGTTCTGAATCCTTTTGCGAAGGTAAAAATACTTATTCAATCCCCAGAAGGGACAAAAATTTTCCAGCACTTCCTCTTCTTTTAGGAAATCTTCATCCTTGTTGATCCGATGATCTCATCCTATTTGAATTGATATTCCCGATCCAATTGAGAAATTGGAATGGATTAGTAATCCATTCCAATTGAGAAATTGGAATGGATTACTAATCCATTCCATATCATGATCATATATCAATTACAAAATGATTGTCTGGTATCAATTATGTAATAATTAGGAAGAATTATTCGACAACAATTTATTGTATAAATTGTCTCATGATGATCATATTATAAATATATGCACATATAATTGATGGTCATTTGATTCTCATTATGCAATGATCATTTCACTTCTTTATTATTTCTTTCGTTCGGATCACGACCAAATGAAAATGATAACTTATCGAGTTCACGGAATATGTAGAAACAGTTCCTTGAATAGGAATCTTTTTCTATTGCTTATTGGTCAATATTACTAATGAACATCAAATTGTTCCGAGCATTCCCCATCTATCTATTATTAGTCTATCTATTATTAGATAGAAGAATCAATTGGAATGTTCACATATTTCCGATCGTAAGAAAATCGATTTCTATGGTATTGTGCACCGGAAAATCCTTTTGTTCATGGGATCATTTCCGGAAAAAGGGAATGAGAAGAATTATCAAATCTATAACTGACTATGCCTAGATCTCAGAGAAATGACAATTTTACTGATAAGACCTTCACAATTGTAGCGGATATCCTATTGCGAATAATCCCCACAGCTCCAGGGGAAAAAGAGGCATTTACCTATTACAGAGATGGTGTGATTCGATCTTTTTTCCGTTCTTTCCCTCTCGGGGGGGGAGACGGGATTCGGAAATAAAATAATATTGAGTCAAAGAAAACTTACGCTTAGTGAAGGTGAGTTTTGGAGATGAAACAATTCCTTCTGTCGTGTATCCCCGGTTGATGCAACCTTGGATGCCCTGATCTCCTAGAGATCCCAGTATCGAGCGAAAGGTTACACCTATGGAATAGGCTTTGTATGGTCGAGTCTATCTAATAGGCATGCATAGGGGAAAAGCACTACATGTGGAAATCAACAACACAAAAGCTTCGTTATAGTTCATACGCATTACCCCTTTTATGGGGGCTAATAAGAATGGTTGGGACAACAAACATCCATCTCGTTTGTACCTCGGGTATCCATATGATATAACCATCGTAGATCGTTGAAGTGGCTAATTCCTAGAAAATACAGGGCGTTAAGGACAAATGAATTGTTAGAGTTTCCATTTTTAGCACTAAGATCCTCAGTGCTCAGGAAAGAATCTCTGCGATAAGGATGGCTAGAGACTCATTGGAAAGACACTAGCCCCTGTTAGTTCAAAATGTTGGGTAATAATCTTTTTTCAATTCTACGGGTTATTCCCCTTATTATGTACTATAAAGGAGGAGCCGTATGAGGTGAGAATCTCACGTACGGTTTTGGAACGGAGATCATTTCAATTGAATGAACGACCGTAACGGATGTCAGCTCAATCCGAAGGAGAATATGCGGAAGCTTTACAAAATTATTATGAAGCTATGCGACCGGAAATTGACCCTTATGATCGAAGTTATATACTATATAATATAGGTCTTATCCACATGAGTAACGGAGAGCATACCGAGGCTTTGGAATATTATTTCCAGGCATTGAAACGAAACCCATCCCTACCACAAGCTTTTAATAATATGGCCGTGATCTGTCATTACGTGCGGCTATCTGTGCTATGGAATAGATCAGTTAGGAACTGCTATGGGGAAGGACAAAGAAAAAGGCTTTCTACATATGCGCCGTCCGAAATAACGGTTTCTTATCAGCTGTAATAAAAAGACCATCCTTCATAGGAGCCCGAATATGAATGGATAAGCAGAGCCTATATACTCCATGGATAAAAGAATGAATTCGATTGATGGGGGAAGCACCGTAAAGATCAATTATTGAAAATTCGGGCTGATACAATGAGATCTGCTCACTCACAAAAGTCAGGGATCAACTTATGCAATAGAGTTGATCTACTAAGCTATCGAGCAGCGGTGTAGGATCAGATCCTAAAGATAGAAGAAGGCACTTTCCCATCAACTCCAGATGGGAAGTACTTCTAAAAATTTCTATGCAAAATTGAGATAGTTACCTCTCAAAAAGACCTCTATTTGGATGATTTGAAGTAGAGATCTTTGTTTCTCTACTTTCTCTTTCTGAGGGTGGGAGAAAAGATAAAATCCGATCAAAAGTGAAGTTAAAACTCATGTCATTGACCCTTTTTGGTCCTTCAATTGACCTAATCAAATGGAACCCATTTGCAATGAATTCTCTTCAATGATATATTTTGAATTTTGAGTGGAGGACCAAATACAAATAATAGTTGATTGAGCCGTATGAGGTAGGAAACTCTCAAGTACGGTTCTAAGGGAAGGAAACTTTTCCAAGTTGACCTATCTCGACCGGGGAGAGCAGGCCATTCGACAGGGAGATCCTGAAACTGCGGAGGCTTGGTCCGATCGAGCTGCTGAGTATTGGAAACAAGCCATAGCGCTTGCTCCAGGCAATTACATTGAAGCACAAAATTGGTTAAAGATTACAGGACGCCTTGGCGAATGAGAATCTCTATTCCTAATCATTTTTTTAAATTACCAAATATTGATTCTCCGGGGGAGATCAATGGAATGATTTCGTAATACTCTTTTTAATTTGATCCTATTTCGGCATCTATTCATGGGAATAGATCGACAATATCGCAAATAATACCTTTTATGGATCGTTAATGAAATAGATCTATTGAATAAGGTGAAATTCAGAGATGTCTCTTCAATGATCCATGAAGAATTTCAAGTCATTGTGATCCATAATGACATGTGATATATGATATGACATATGTGGGTATCTGTGTGGATATCTATATCTAGATATAGATATATCTAGATATAGATATCCATATGATAATGATCATTGCACCGATAAATACTTTTTACATCACACGAGGAAAGATTTTTCCTGAATTGCAATGGTCCATTGAGCACCTCAGGGATATGTCATAATAAATTTGAACACCTGCCCCAGATTGACTCCGTATCATAGTCGCTCCGGTCATGAACTGGAAAAGAAAGAGAAGAACGGGTTGAAAACATATATCTATCAGAAGTTCACTAATTACTGTTGGCGGGTTTCTTCTTATGTCTCGTCCGGAAAGAGGAGAACTCAATGATTATTCGTTCACCGGAACCAGAAGTAAAGATTGTGGTGGAAAGGGATCCTATAAAAACCTCTTTTGAAAAATGGGCCAAACCTGGGCATTTTTCAAGGACACTAGCTAAAGGCCCTAATACTACTACTTGGATCTGGAATCTACATGCTGATGCTCACGATTTTGGTAGCCATACCAATGATTTGGAAGAGATCTCCCGCAAAGTCTTTAGTGCTCATTTCGGTCAACTAGCCATCATCTTGATTTGGCTAAGTGGGATGTACTTTCATGGCGCTCGTTTCTCCAATTATGAAGCATGGCTGAGTGATCCTACTCACATAAAACCCAGTGCTCAGGTAGTTTGGCCAATAGTAGGTCAAGAAATACTGAATGGGGATGTAGGTGGAGGTTCTCGAGGGATACAAATAACCTCTGGTTTGTTTCAAATTTGGCGAGCATCTGGAATAACTAGTGAATTACAACTTTACTGCACTGCAATTGGTGCATTGATTTTTGCAGCGTTAATGCTTTTTGCTGGTTGGTTCCATTATCACAAAGCTGCTCCAAAATTGGCTTGGTTCCAAGATGTAGAATCCATGTTGAACCACCATTTAGCGGGGTTACTAGGACTTGGGTCTCTATCTTGGGCAGGACACCAAGTACACGTCTCTTTACCTATTAACCAACTCCTAGATGCTGGAGTGGATCCTAAAGAGATACCTCTTCCCCATGAATTTATTTCGAATCGCGATCTTTTAGCTCAACTTTATCCTAGTTTTGCTGAGGGATTAACCCCACTTTTTACCCTAAATTGGTCGGAATATTCAGAATTTCTAACTTTTCGTGGAGGACTAAATCCAGTCACGGGGGGTCTGTGGCTGACCGATACTGCACATCATCATTTGGCTATTGCAATTCTTTTCCTGATAGCCGGTCATATGTATAGGACCAATTGGGGCATTGGCCATAGCCTTAAAGAAATTTTGGAGACTCATAAAGGTCCATTTACGGGTGAGGGTCATAAAGGTCTTTACGAGATCTTGACCACCTCATGGCATGCTCAATTAGCTCTTAACCTAGCTATGTTGGGCTCTCTGACTATTGTCGTAGCTCACCATATGTATTCTATGCCTCCCTATCCATACTTAGCTATTGACTATGGCACCCAACTCTCTCTGTTCACACATCACATGTGGATCGGCGGATTTCTCATAGTTGGCGCCGCTGCACATGCAGCCATTTTTATGGTAAGAGACTATGATCCAACTACTCAATACAACAATCTATTAGATCGTGTTCTTAGACATCGTGATGCGATTGTATCACACCTCAACTGGGCATGCATATTCCTAGGTTTCCATAGTTTTGGTCTGTATATTCATAATGATACTATGAGCGCTTTAGGGCGTCCTCAAGATATGTTTTCGGATACTGCTATACAATTACAACCTATCTTTGCTCAATGGGTACAAAACACTCATGCTTTAGCACCGGGTTCAACAGCTCCTGATGCAACAGCGAGCACCAGCTTAACTTGGGGAGGTGGTGATCTAGTAGCAGTAGGCGGCAAAGTGGCTTTGTTACCAATTCCATTAGGAACCGCGGATTTTTTGGTACACCACATTCATGCATTTACTATCCATGTGACTGTATTAATTTTACTTAAAGGCGTTTTATTTGCCCGTAGCTCTCGTTTAATACCTGATAAAGCGAATCTTGGTTTTCGTTTTCCTTGCGATGGACCTGGAAGAGGAGGGACATGTCAGGTATCCGCCTGGGATCATGTTTTCCTAGGTTTATTCTGGATGTACAATGCGATTTCGGTAGTGATATTCCACTTCAGTTGGAAAATGCAGTCCGATGTTTGGGGTAGTATAAGTGATCAGGGAATGGTAACTCATATCACGGGAGGAAACTTTGCACAGAGTTCCATTACCATTAACGGGTGGCTTCGTGACTTTCTATGGGCACAAGCCTCTCAAGTGATCCAATCTTATGGTTCTTCATTATCTGCCTATGGTCTTCTCTTTTTAGGTGCTCATTTTGTTTGGGCCTTTAGTTTAATGTTCCTATTTAGTGGCCGTGGGTATTGGCAAGAACTCATCGAATCTATCGTTTGGGCTCATAAC